TTTTTATTAGATATTAAAAAAAATATATAGTATAATGTATAAAAAATAATTTTTTTATTATAAAAAATAGCATCCATAGCTGAACGGTTAAAGCACCCAACTCATAATTGGCGAATTCACAGGTTCAACTCCTGTTGGATGCATTATTGAAACTAAAAATCAAAAATGTATTTAGTTGAAAATTTTAATGTATAAAAATAATTTTTTTTTTAAAAAATTCAAATTTTCCAAATCTTTCTTGAAAAAAATAATAAGCTTTATAAAAAAAAAAGTTTACATTGTGATTTTTTTTTTTTGTTAAAATTTGTTATACATTAAAAAAAATTTTAATTAAAAAAATATTTAAAAATATTTTTAAAACTTAAATAAAAAGGAGTAAGAAAAATCATGGATGAAGTAAAATACCCAGTACTTACAGAAAAAACAATTCGTTTATTAGAAAAAAATCAATATACATTTGATGTTAATCAAAAATCAACTAAAACACAAATAAAAAAATGGATTGAAAATTTTTTTAATGTAAAAGTAAAAGCCATAAACAGTCATATACCACCAGAAAAAAAAAAAAGAATAGGTTCAATTATAGGACGTTCAGTACGTTACAAACGAATGATTATTACACTTAAATATGGTTATTCTATTCCACTATTTTCAAACAAATAAAAAATTTTAATTCTTATCTACTTTATTTATGACCATACGTTTATACAAAGCTTATACACCAGGTACAAGAAATCGTTCTGTATTAGGTTTTGAAGAAATAATGAAATCTTATCCTCAAAAAAAATTGACTTTTCGACAACACAATAAACAAGGACGTAATAATCAGGGAATTATTACTAGCCGATACAGAGGAGGAGGTCACAAACGTTTATATCGTCAAATTGATTTTCGAAGAGATAAAAAAAATATTTTAGGAAAAATTATAACAATTGAATATGATCCTAATCGTACTGCAAATATTTGTCTTGTGCATTATGAAGATGGAGAAAAAAAATATATTTTACAGCCTCGAGGAATAAAAATTGGAGATACAATTGTTTCTAGTAGTGAAGCTCCTATTTTAATAGGAAATGCCTTGCCTTTGAGTGCGGTTTGAATTATTTATTTACGTAATTGGAAAAAACCAAGTAGATTTGCAGTAAAATCTATAAATCTATCACTAATTGAGCAATAACATAAAAACTATTGCTTACAATAAACCTTAAAAGGAAACTAAAAGGGAACAATAGCTTGTGATATAATTTTTACTATAATATTTTGACATTATAATAAAAATTTTAAAGATACTATAATATGGAGAAACTTTTATTTTAATTTAAGCATATAAAACATTGGCAACATTTATTTTTTTATTCAGCAAATAAAAATAAATTAATCACATTCAAATTGATGGTCAAAGGCAATTTTGAAACTGTAAAGTGATTTTTATTAACAAAAACCAAGCCTCCTAAGTTATAATTAAACAAAAAATTTTAATGTAAATTTATAAAGTCATTCATTCTAATGTTATACAAAAAAAGTACGTTAGATGAAGAAACAACTAGGATGTAGATAAAAATAATAAATAATAAAGATAATTATAAGGAATAATTAAAATAATTATTAATATTATTAAATATACATCTAGAAAGCTGTATGCTTTGAGAAAAGCTTGTACAGTTTGGGAAGAGATTTTATTTTCTTTATTAACAAAAATAAAGTCTACTTCAACCAATATGCCTTTAGGTACTGCTATACATAATATAGAAATAACACCTGGTAAAGGTGGACAATTAGTAAGAACTGCCGGAACTGTTGCAAAACTTATTGCAAAAGAAGGTCAATTAGCTACTTTACGATTACCTTCTGGTGAAGTTCGTTTAATATCTCAAAATTCTTTAGCTACAATTGGACAAATTGGAAATGCTGATGCTAATAATAAAAGTATCGGTAAAGCTGGATCAAAACGATGGTTGGGAAAACGTCCGCGAGTAAGGGGAGTTGTTATGAATCCTATAGATCATCCTCATGGAGGTGGTGAAGGCCGAGCTCCTATTGGAAGAAAAAAGCCATTAACTCCATGGGGTCGTACTGCACTTGGAGCAAGAACTCGAAAAATTAAAAAATATAGTAATTTTTTAATTTTACGTCGTCGTAAAAATGGGTAATTAAATTAAAAAAATTTGAAAAAAAATATACATACAAATAGAAGGTAGTTGTAATGACACGTTCACTAAAAAAAGGTCCTTTTGTAGCTAATCATTTATTAAAAAAAATTGAAAATCTTAATTTAAAAAAGGAAAGAAAAATTATAATTACTTGGTCTCGAGCATCTACTATTGTACCCACAATGATTGGACATACTATTGCTGTTCATAATGGACAAGAACATTTACCTATTTATATAACAGATCGTATGATAGGTCACAAACTAGGAGAATTTGCACCTACACGAAATTTTCGAGGGCATGCAAAAAGTGATAAAAAATCTCGTCGTTAATTAGGAGATGAAGCTCCATGAAATATAAGAAATCAAATTTTGAAGCCCGGGCTTTGGCCAAACATATACGTATGTCTCCCGATAAAGCACGAAGAGTCGTTAATCAAATTCGGGGTCGTTCATATGAGCAAGCACTTATGATATTAGAATTTATGCCATATCGAGCATGTTACCCTATATTACAACTAATTTCTTCGGCTGCAGCAAATGCAAGTAATAATTTAAATATTAATAAATCTAACTTAATTATAAGTGAAGCAAAAGTAGACAAAGGTACTGTTTTAAAAAGGTTTCAACCAAGAGCTCAAGGACGAGGATATCCTATACATAAACCTACTTGTCATATAACTATTATTGTAAAAAATAAAAGTTAATAAAAAAATTACACTAACTAATATTATTTAGAAAGGAAAAAAGCATGGGACAAAAAATTAACCCACTTGGTTTTCGACTTGGTGTGACTCAAAACCATCATTCTTATTGGTTTGCGCAACCAAAAAAATATTCTAAACTTCTTGAAGAAGATCAAAAAATGCGTTTTTGTATTGAAAAATATGTATATAAAAATATAAGAAATTCTTCAAATTATGGAGGAATTGCCCGTATTGAAATAAAAAGAAAAACAGATTTAATTCAAGTTGAAATACATACAGGATTTCCTGCATTATTGGTAGAAAACCGTGGTCGTGGCATTGAACAATTAAAAATAGACGTGCAAAATATTTTGACTCCTGGAGATTCTAAACTTCGTATGACTTTAGCAGAAATAACGAAGCCATACGGAGAACCGCATATTCTTGCGGAATATATTGCTTTACAATTAGAAAGTCGAGTTGCTTTTAGAAGAACTATGAAAAAAGCTATTGAATTAGCAAAAAAAACCAATATAAAAGGTATTAAAATACAAATTGCCGGACGGCTTAATGGAGCTGAAATTGCTCGTGTAGAATGGGCTCGAGAAGGAAGAGTTCCATTACAAACTCTTCGAGCTAAAATTGATTATTGTTATTATCCAGCTCAAACTATTTATGGAGTATTAGGAATAAAAATTTGGATATTTCAAGATGAAAAATAATTTATTTTTAATTTTGTATACTTAAATATTAAATTGACTTTATTTTTATTATTTTAAAATTTTATTTATAATTTTATTAACATTTCAAAAAAGTTGTTATGCTTAGTGTGCGACTCGTTAAAATCGATGTTTTTTAAATCAATATAATAAATAAAAAACTCGAAAATTTCCGCTGCAAGCTGGAAATTAATTCTTTACTTTTTATTGAAATAACTCAATAAATGAATTAGTAAAAACTAAAAATAGTCGTTTAAATTTTTTTTTTATAAAAATATTTATGAAGCAAAAAAATGTAATAATGTATTATTATTAAATTTGTATGGTTAAAATCATCTTAAAAAACAGTGTAATAAAACAGCAATTTTTTTTAACAATAATTAATTCAAGAAAAAAGTTTTACATCAAAAAAGACTAATGCATTTGATGATAAAAAATAAAAAAACTTCACTGGAAAAAAAACCTAAACACTTATTTAAAAGTAATGAAAACGATGTGATCTATAATTACCAAAATTATTATTAACTAAATACATTTAATTATTAGAGAGGATGGCGAAAAAAACCAAGTTTAAAAAAATAACAACAAGTATTAATAATTATTTTTTATTAAAACTAAATGAGTTAATATTCGCCCATGAAATTTTAATTTGAAATATTATTAATATTTTTTTTATTATTTTTACTATTATTGTAAGAATTATTTCTATTTTTTTATTAATTCAAAATTTTTGTTGATAAAAAAAAACCTATAAAATTTTTAAATTTCTAACAAATTTATTCATGAGAAGCCGGATGAAATAAAACTTTCATGTCCGATTTTGAAATAGAGACAAAAAAGTCGACTGTGACCCTAAAAGAACAAAATTTCGTAAACAACATAGAGGACGAATGAAAGGAATATCTACTCGAGGTAATTCTATCTGTTTTGGTAAATTCGCCCTTCAAGCACTTGAACCAGCTTGGATTACATCTCGACAAATAGAAGCGGGACGACGAGCAATTACTCGTTATGCACGTCGGGGTGGAAAATTATGGATACGTATATTTCCAGATAAACCTATTACTATGAGACCCGCAGAAACACGTATGGGGTCAGGAAAAGGATCACCAGAATATTGGGTATCTGTTGTTAAGCCAGGTAGAATACTTTATGAGATAAGTGGAATACCCGAAACTGTTGCTAGAGCAGCTATGAGAATCGCATCATATAAAATGCCGATGCGCACTCGATTTACTATTGCTACAATTGTACAGAAAATAAATAAAGAAAATTCAATTTAAGCACTTATTTATAATGCTAAATAAGAAAAACAGTAATTATATAAATAATTAAAATTAGTAATATTTTATTTTTTAATTCTTTCCTCCCCCCTTAAATTTTAAAAATTTTTACTTTTTGGGGGGTTAATAAAAAATGATTCAACCTCAAACTTATTTAAATGTAGCGGACAACAGTGGAGCACGAAAATTAATGTGTATACAAATTTTAGGTGCAAGTAATCGTAAATATGCACATATTGGTGATATAATTATTGCCGTAGTTAAAGAAGCCGTACCAAATATGCCATTAAAAAAATCAGAAATAGTTCGAGCAGTAGTTGTACGAACTTGTAAAGAACTTAAACGCAAAAATGGAACAATTATTCAATTTGACGATAATGCTGCTGTTATTATTAATCAAGAAGGAAATCCAAAAGGAACACGTGTTTTTGGTCCTGTAGCACGAGAATTACGGGAATCCAATTTTACTAAAATAGTATCATTAGCTCCTGAAGTATTATAAATAAAAATTAAAAATATAATTTTTGCATTCTTATTATTAATTAAAATTGATCCAATTTTAAATTCATGTATTTTTACATTAAACTTTAACTAAAAAAACTTTTAAATATTGTTTTAAATAATATTATTATTTCAAATAAAATAATATTTTTTTATTTTATAAGTATTTTTAAATAAATTTATATAAATATATATATATTTGATATTTCATTTTTTAATTATTTTTATTTTTAGATTATTTTCATCTCAAATTTAGCAAAAAAATTTCTAAAAAAACTAAAATTATTTTTTTGTCTTAAAAGCTTTTTATATTTATTAAAAAGCTTACTTATATTAATAGTAAAAAGGAGTTTTTCATGAATAACGATACTATTGCTAATATGATTACATGTATAAGAAATGCAAACTTGAAAAAAACAAAAACAGTTCAAGTACCAGCAACTAATATTACTCAAAATATTGGGAAAATTTTATTACAAGAAGGTTTTATAGAAAGTTTTAGAGAACACCAAGAAAATAAAAGTTATTTTTTAGTTTTTAATCTAAAATATCAAGGAAAAAAAAAAAAACCTTATATCACAACTTTACGACGTATTAGTAAACCAGGTTTAAGAATATATTCTAATCATAAAGAAATTCCAAAAGTTTTAGGTGGAATGGGAATTGTTATTCTTTCAACCTCTCAAGGGATTATGACAGATCGGGAAGCACGAGAAAAACAAATTGGAGGAGAAATTTTATGTTATGTATGGTAATTTATTTACAGTTTATTTAAATCTTTTATATAGGAAAATCTTTGTAAATAAAAAAAAGCTAGCTAGTATTATATTTTTCAGTGTTAGTTAAATTAAAAAAGGAGATTTTCCCTTTAATGAAGAAACAAAATTTGATTGATATGGAAGGTATAGTTACGGAATCACTTCCTAATGCAATGTTTCGAGTTTGCTTAGATAATGGGTGTGAAGTTTTAACTCATATTTCTGGAAAAATAAGACGAAATTATATAAGAATATTACCAGGGGATCGAGTTAAAGTAGAACTAAGCCCATATGATTTAACTAAAGGACGTATTACTTACCGTCTGCGTAGTAAATCACAAAATAGTTAATTTTTTTGTTGAATTGAAAATATTAAAAATATAATTAATTAAAAAACTTAGTATAAAAATTTTTTATATTATATATTATAAATAGCATAAAATAAGGAATATAAAAATGAAAGTTCGTGCTTCTGTTAGAAAAATATGTGATAATTGTCGATTAATTCGTAGACGAAAACGAATAATGGTAGTTTGTTCTAATCCAAAACATAAACAAAGACAAGGATAATTTTTTATTAAATAATTTTTAATAAAAATAAAAAAAAAAAGGAATTTAATTTAAATAGTGTAGATCTTTCGCTTATTTAAAAGCAAATATATAAATATATATTAAAATATTAAAATACAATAAATTTTTGAAAATAAATAAAAAATAATAATTATGCCAAAATTAGTAAAAAAAATAAGTTTGCGCAAAGGTAAACGTAAAATACCTAAAGGAGTTATTCATATTCAAGCAAGTTTTAATAATACAATTGTTACCGTAACAGACATAAGAGGACAAGCTGTCTCTTGGTCTTCTGCAGGTGCCTGCGGTTTTAAAGGTACAAAAAAAAGTACACCTTTTGCGGCTCAAACCGCTGCCGAAAATGCTATTCGCGTTTTGATTGATCAAGGTATGAAACAAGCCGAAGTTATGATTAGTGGTCCTGGTCCAGGACGAGATACAGCTTTACGAGCTATCCGTAGAACTGGTATAATTTTAAATTTCGTTCGTGATGTAACTCCTATGCCACATAATGGATGTAGACCTCCTAAAAAACGACGTGTATAAAATAAATTTTTTTGTAAAAAAAAAAATTTATAAAATAAAATTTAGCTTTTTTTATTTTTTTAATTTTAAATAAGAAAAATAAAAAAATTTAACAAAAATTTTTAATAAATTTTCTATAAAAATAAATTTAATTAAATTAAATTTATTTTTATAGAAAATTTAACTAATTATTAAAATTAATTTTAAAAAAGACCTAAAGTTAACGATTTATCAATCGGTAAAGCTGCTCCAATACCTAACCAAAGAGATACTGCAGTGCCAATTAAAAAAACTGTTGTTGCTACTGGACGACGAAAAGGATTTTGAAATTTATTTACATTTTCTAAAAAAGGAACTGTTAATAATCCTGCGGGTACTGCAGCCATTAAAAGAACACCTAATAATTTGTTTGGAACTGTACGAAGTATTTGAAAAACTGGGAAAAAATACCATTCAGGTAGTATTTCTAAAGGAGTTGCAAAAGGATTTGCTGGTTCACCAATCATAGAAGGTTCTAAAACGGCTAAACCTACACTACATGCAATAGTTCCTAAAATAACTACTGGAAAAATATATAAAAGATCATTGGGCCAAGCAGGTTCTCCGTAATAATTATGTCCCATACCTTTAGCTAATTTAGCACGTAATATAGGATCGCTTAAATCGGGTTTTTTTGTTATTAGGATAGGTTATTCATAAAAAATATTCCCCCTAAAGAATTGGACATGAATTTTTTATTCATCCAACTCAAACTATTTTTATCCAAATTAAAAAAAATTTAATTATTTATTTATATATGTTAAGTAATATATATTAAACTAATTAAAATTTTTGTTTTGTTAAAAAAGTTCAAAATCCAAGTTATTTTTTTTATTTTTAATAATAACTAATCTTATTATTAATGTTATTTTTGGATTGTCTTATTTTTTATAAGTTTTTTTATAATTTAAAAATCATGCACTTGTTTAAAATTAACTTGTTAATATATTAACTTTTTTTTCATTAGATCTTTTTTTTACTTCCATGATTGCTTTTTATTAAAAAACACAAAAGAAATGAATGTCGTTTTTTATCATATAATATAATATTAATAAATATACATAAATATAATAAATATATTTACTTTTTTTATTAAATTGTACGAAGCCTTTTTTTATTAGATCATAGAAAAAATTATCATTTAAAAAATTTTGATTTTTTTATCCAAGTTTGTTAGTTTTATATGTATCTTTTTAATTAATTTGGAATAATAACACATTTTATTTTTCTAAATAATGTGGAAGATTAAAAAAATCTACAAAGTGTAATAATTAATTCAAGTCACACACTCCCATAATTCAATTTGTCTCAAAAAATAAATATATATTTTATTTAAAATATTTTTTAAATAAAATAAAAAATCCATAAATTATAATAATAATTTATTTATGGCAATAAACCATTTTGATTTCTAGTAATTTTTTATCAATAATAAAATATTATAAATAAATAAAATTATATTCTAATAATTTATAAAGGACCTGAAATTCCTTGTTTGCGGATCATTAAAAAATGCATTAACATAAAAACTGCAGTTAAAAGAGGTAATACAAAAGTATGTAGGCTATAAAAACGAGTTAATGTAGATTGACCTACACTAACACTCCCACGTAATAATTCTACTAAAGGGGATCCTATAACAGGAATTGCGTCAGGGACACCTGTTACAATTTTAACAGCCCAATAACCAATTTGGTCCCAAGGTAATGAATACCCAGTCACTCCAAATGAAACTGTTAATACTGCTAAAATAACACCAGTAACCCAAGTTAATTCGCGAGGTTTTTTAAAACCGCCTGTTAAATAAACACGAAATATATGTAAGATCATCATTAAAACCATCATACTTGCCGACCATCTGTGAACTGATCGAATTAGCCAACCAAAATTAACTTCAGTCATAATATATTGAACAGAAGCAAAAGCTTCAGTAACTGTTGGGCGATAATAAAAAGTCATAGCAAATCCAGTTGCTACCTGTACTAAAAAACAAGTTAAAGTAATACCTCCTAAACAATAAAATATATTTACATGAGGGGGTACATATTTACTAGTAATATCATCTGCAATTGCTTGAATTTCAAGGCGTTCCTCAAACCAATCATATACTCTATTAGATAGATAAACTTTTATGTATTTCTTCTCTAAAAACCGTAAATGATACTTTTTTTTCGTACGGCTTAAATATTAAAAAGTTGTAGAAACTTTTTTTATTTTTTCTCAAATTTGCTTTATTTTGATTAACTGCTTTTTTGAGTAATCTTTTACTTTAACTTTGTTTTTTTAATTAGAATAATTAATAACAATGTTTTAAAGATTTCCTTGTTTGAAATTTAATAAAAATAATTAAACTTTAGATTTTTACTATATTCCGATGACTAAAAAAAAATATAATAAGTAAATACTTTTTTATGACCATTTTAAATTTAATTAAATAAAAAATTTGGTAACGAAATTTTATTTTTATTTTATTAATAAATTTAAAAAACTTAATCATAGTTTATTTTAAATAAGAAAAATTTATTAATATTTTAATTAAAATTATGCTTTAAATGTTTTATTTATAACATTTAATAAAATAAAATAATCTTTTTTTTTAAGATTAACAAATTTTTTTGTATTTTTAAATTTCATTTTTTTAAACAAGTCGCACACCCATAATCCATAAACCTTTTAATTAATTGATTACACGATTAAACTACCTTAAAAATATAAAACTGTTTTTTTTGTAAAAAACAAAAACCATAATTTAAAAAGGTTCAATAAAATTTTATTGAACCTTTTTAAATTATTACCAACTTACAGGAACTCCATCCAATAATACCGAAGAATTATAAAGTTCAAGAATAATTACTAAAAAAATAGCAAATAAAGCCATCGCAACACCCATTAAAGGTGTTGTGCCCCATCCAGGAGCCACTTTTCCATATTCTGAGTTAAGGGGTTTTAATATATCTCCTAAGCCACTTCGTTTTCCTTTTGTTTTAGGAGTATCGTCAATTATTTGTGTAGCCATAAAATTTTATTGCATTAGTTGAGATTTGTTAACTTTCTATACTATTATATTAATTAAATAATAAACCATTCTTTTGGAATTGCTTAAAAATGGAAACTGCAACATTAGTCGCTATATTTATCTCGTGTTCACTTGTAAGTTTTACTGGTTATGCTCTTTATACAGCTTTTGGACAACCCTCTAAAGAACTTAGAGATCCTTTTGAAGAGCATGAAGATTAAATTAATTATTCAAATCCTTCCCTAAAAAAGGGAAGGTACGTAATTTTTTATAAATTAAAAAAATAAAATAAATTTAAAAAAATTTATTTTTTTTCTTTAGTTTGAATTTTAGGTGGTTCACGAAAAAAAATAGAAAAAAAAATTATTCCTAAAGTACCTACCAATAAAAATGTATAAACCAATGCTTCCATAGATTTTTTTATAAGTGAGAAGTATGGAGATAGCTTTCGTACTAATTGAAAATAAATTCTTTTTAATAAAAAAATAATATATATATTATTTTTTTATTAAAAAGATAAATAAAGTCTTATTAAATTAATTTAAACAATTTGTCTTTTAGTAGTAGGGTCTCCTAGTTTCTGAAATGCTCCAAACTCTACCTGTGCATCTAGATCTGGGTCAATACCAGCAAAAACATCTCTAAATAAGGTTCTAGCACCATGCCAAATATGCCCAAAGAAGAAAAGAAGAGCAAATGTAGCATGACCAAAAGTAAACCAGCCGCGCGGGCTACTACGAAAAACACCATCTGATTTTAAAGTAGCACGGTCAAATTCAAAAATTTCACCTAATTGAGCACGTCTAGCATATTTTTTTACTGTAGCTGGATCACTAAAATTTACTCCATTAAGTTCACCACCATAAAATTCAACAGTTACACCAACTTGTTCAACACTATATTTAGATTCAGCTCTTCTAAATGGAACATCAGCTCTAACAATTCCTTCTTCATCTACCAAAACGACTGGAAAAGTTTCAAAAAAAGTAGGCATACGACGAACAAAAAGTTCATGCCCTTCTCTATCTTTAAAAACAGCGTGGCCTAACCATCCAACAGCTATTCCATCTCCATTATCCATAGCACCTGCTCTAAATAATCCACCTTTAGCTGGATTATTACCAATATAATCATAAAAAGCTAATTTTTCTGGAATTTTAGACCAAGCTTCAGATAAACTAAGATTTTCGTTTTTACTAGCACGAATTCTTCGATCTATTTCTTGTTGAAAAAACCCTTGATCCCATTGATAACGGGTAGGACCAAATAATTCTACCGGAGTTGCAGCAGAACCATACCACATAGTTCCCGCAACAACAAAAGCAGCAAAAAACACAGCTGCAATACTACTAGATAATACAGTTTCAACATTTCCCATTCGTAATCCTTTATATAATCGTTGAGGAGGACGAACACTAAGATGAAATAAACCTGCTAATATACCTAGAATACCTGCTGCAATATGATGAGAAGCTATTCCTCCTGGAACAAATGGATCAAAACCTTCTGCTCCCCAAGCTGGAACTACAGGTTGTACTTTTCCAGTTAATCCATAAGGATCAGATACCCATATACCAGGACCAAATAAACCTGTTACATGAAAAGCTCCAAATGCAAAGCAAAGAACTCCTGATAAAAATAAATGAATTCCAAAAATTTTAGGTAAATCCAAAGAAGGTTTTCCTGTACGTTCATCACGAAATAACTCTAAATCCCAATATACCCAATGCCATATTGCTGCTAGAAATAATAACCCTGATAATACAATATGTACTGCAGCTACACCTTCATAACTCCAAATACCTGCATTATTTACAGTTTCTCCAGTAATACTCCAACCTCCCCAGGATTTTGTTATACCTAAGCGAGTCATAAAAGGTATAACAAACATACCTTGTCTCCACATTGGATCAAGAATAGGGTCAGAAGGATCAAAAACAGCTAATTCATATAAAGCCATAGAACCAGCCCAACCAGAAACTAAAGCTGTATGCATTAAATGTACAGCAATTAAACGACCGGGATCATTTAATACAACAGTGTGAACACGATACCAAGGTAAACCCATGGAAATACCCCTTTCTCAAAGAGAATTAGAGACTATGTAACTTTTTTGCATTAATTAATAACTATATTATATAGTTAATAAAATAAAATTTGAACTAATAAACTGGCTTAAACTTTTATAAAAAATTCTTTTTTTAATAAATTACATATTATATATAATTTATAAATTTGTATATAATAATGAAAATATTATTAAAAAAATATAATAGAATCTTCTTAATAACATTATAAACTAATTCTTTCTTTATTAGCTACTTATTTTTTTTTTTCATTTTCATTTCAAGTGCTTTATATATTTATTTCAAATAAAAAAAAAATGCCCATTGGTGTTCCAAAAGTGCCTTTTAGGCTTCCAGGAGAAGAAGATGCTGTTTGGATCGATGTATAGTGCGTTTATTAAACATATTTGGTTATATGGAAATTATCCATCATCTTTTATTTATTTCATTTAGATGTTTTTATTTCATTTTAAACTTAATAAATTATTAAAAATTTAATAGCATGACATAATAATTAATAAAAATTATTCAGTAAAAAAGTTTAGTCATTTTTTTCTATGGTTAGTCAATCAAAAAATAAAGCTTAAATTTCGTTAAAGATTTAAATAAAAATTAAAATTTAATTAAATTTAATTTTGAAAATTAATAAAAAAAGTTTGCTTTTATATATAAGTAAAACTTAACTAATTTTTATTGAAATAGATTATAAACCTAAAGATATTACTAAAAACCGTTTGTAAAAAAAAAGAGATAAAATAAAAAATTATTTTAAATTAAAAAAATAGATTATTTAGTTAATATATTAAAAAAGAAATTGTTTAATAAATTATTCAATAACTATATAAAAAATGAACTTAATTATTAAACAAAATTATGATAAGAATCAAAAAATATTAATGAGAAAGAAATAGAAATACTAAAATTTTTATACAAAATAAAAAAAACTAAAAATATTTTTTCAACTGTTTAAGCTGTATTGAGTAAATAAAAAAACTAGTACAGTTATGTCAAAAAAATTATTAAATTTTATTATAACAATCGACTTTATCGAGAAAGATTACTTTTTTTAGGTCAACATGTTGATGATGAAATTGCGAATCAACTTATTGGAATTATGATGTATTTAAATGGAGAAGATGAAAATAAAGATATGTATTTATATATTAACTCTCCTGGGGGAGCTGTTTTAGCTGGAATATCTGTTTATGATGCTATGCAATTTGTAGTTCCAGATGTCCATACAATTTGTATGGGCTTAGCTGCTTCAATGGGATCATTTATTTTGACTGGGGGCGAAATTACTAAACGTATAGCGTTACCTCACGCTTTGCGCCAATATTTGCTTTTTTTTAATTAATAAAAAATGTCTACCTTATAAAAAGTAATAATAGCATGACATAAAAGCTTGATAAAACTATTTTAAAAAAACATTTAATATCAAGATAATTAATAAATTTTTTTATTTATTTCAGTGTTATAAATATTATTTTTTTTACTTTTTTAGTAACTATAAAATTGAAAAATAAAAATTTTAAATTTTAGTTAAAATTTAATTTAGCCATATTAAAAAAAAACTTTGGCATTGTTTTATACCTTTTTTTATAAAACAAAAGAACCATAATAGTATTTAACAAGAAAAAAATGGTAGATAAATTTTAAAATAATGAATAAAAAAAAATCTATTAAAATAAACTTTTTTTTTTTAATTTATATTTTATTAATTTATTTTTAGAGCTGTATATAATCAAAAAATATTTGTACAGTTCATACATTTTTTGATACCAAATTTTATCATTAGGGTAATGATTCATCAGCCTGCTAGTTCTTATTATGATGGACAAGCAGGTGAATGCATGATGGAAGCAGAAGAAGTATTAAAACTTCGTGATTACATTACTAGAGTTTATGTACAAAGAATAGGCAAACCTTTATCAATTATTTCTGAAGATATGGAAAGAGATGTTTTTATGTCAGCGAAAGAAGCAAAAATTTATGGTATTGTAGATCTTGTAGCTATAGAAAATACTTAAGTTTTTAAATAAATTTTTTTTTAATTTACAATTAAATTTACACTAAAAAATTTCAATAAATTAAAAATTCTACATTATATTTTTATGGTTAAAACTAATTTAAACCAATAAATTCTGCATATAATTTAAAAATGCCTACTATTCAACAATTAATTAGAAATCGAAGACAACCAATAGAAAATAGAACAAAATCTCCAGCTCTTCGCGGATGTCCTCAACGAAGAGGGGTTTGTACTAGAGTGTATGTGCGACTTGTTTTGATTAAAAATTATAGCTAATAAAAAAGTTCAGTATAGCAGAAGAACTTTTTTTTATTTTTCTAAATGATTAATCTATCATCTATTTAATAAATAAATGAAATTTATAACTTTTATTGGTGTAAATCCAATTATTTTAATGTAAGATAAAAAAGCAGATTTTCAATACTATTACAAATGTATTAAGCGAAAAAAAATACAATTAAAAATATTATTTTATTGTATGACTGCAAAAACGGATTAATAAGGTCAGCTGCCCAGCAAACTATCAAAATAACATATCGTTACTAGAAAAAAAAGTTTTTTATTTTAACACTTTTTCTATTTAGTCAATTAAAGAAAGCTAAAATTTGAAAATTATATAAGTTACAAATCCCATTTTTGAATTTAAAAAGCTCCGGTATATAGAAAGGACCTCACCGTTGAAAAAATAGTTATAGAAACAATGGAATCCATTATTTTTTTATTAATAAGAAAATTTTTAGTTTAAAAAAATTATGTGTAGGAAGGTTAAAGTAGCAAAAGCCATTAGAATTTTTATTTTCTACACTAGAGAAATCAGTTTTTTTATCAATAATTAAAAAAATTTATATATATAAATATTTATATATATATATTTATTTTATGATTAAAAAAATAATTAAAATCAAATCAGAAATATATATATAATTATATATATATAAATTTATTTTTATTTTTACTTTATTATTTAATAAATTTTCAAAAAATATAATCAACAAAATTAATTTTATTACTTTTTATTATTTATTTAAGTTTTTTATTCATAATATTAATAAAAAAAAATAATTATAATAAATAAAAAAAGATTGTATTTAAATAAATTTTTATTTTTAATAAAAAATTATTTTTTTATTTCTCAATTAAAATCAATTAATAATTTATGAGAGTAGACATCAATGACTAGAGTTAAACGTGGATATGTAGCTCGAAAACGACGAAAAAATATTTTTACACTTACATCTGGATTTCAGGGAGCTCATTCAAAATTATTTCGAACAGCTAATCAACAAGGACTACGAGCTTTAGCTTCATCTTATCGGGATAGAAATAAACGAAAAAGAGATCTTCGTCGCTTATGGATTACTCGTATTAATGCAGCATCCAGAAATAATGGAATTTCTTATAACAAATTAATTCAAAATTTATATCAAAATCAAGTGCTTTTAAATCGAAAAGTGCTCGCGCAAATAGCTTTACTAGATTCTAATACTTTTTCTATAATATTGAAAAAAGTCAGTGGATAATAAGAAAAAAAAAAAGATTAAATAAAAATTCTTCCCTGGAGTAATTAAATTCCAGGGAAGTCAACAAATTATTAAAAAAAAAATTTAGCAATAATAAATCAAAAAAGTTTAATTTTCATTGTTTAAAAAAGGTAATAAAGCTAAAACCCGCGCTCTTTTAATTGCAATAGTCATTAAACGTTGTTGTTTTGAAGTTAATCTATTCATTCGCCTAGATAAAATTTTTCCTTGTTCGCTGATGAATCTACGAAGTAAATTTATATTTTTATAATCAATAATTTCACCAGATCTAATTGGTGGTAAGCGCCTACGAGAAGATCGCTTAGATTTATTTATAGCTTGTTTCATAAAAACTATTTATTTTTTTATTTCTTTGTGAATAGTATGCTTATTGCAATAAGAACAGAATTTGTTTAATTCTAATCGAACAGGCGTATTACGACGATTTTTTTGAGTAGTATATCTAGAAACACCTAATTTTTTTTTTTCATTATTTTGAGCACAATTAGTACATTCTAAAGTAATTGTTACTCTTACATCTTTATTTTTAGCCATAATACTATTTATATTGAATATTGAATTTCTAAAATTTATAAAATATTTTTAAAAAAATTAGCAATTAAATTTAAATTTTTTAGTGAACTATAATAATAATAAAAAACTAAAAAAATTATTATTATTTATAATATAATATAAATTTAGTTTTTTCTAAATAAATTTTATTTTATTTAAAAAAAAGGAAGAATTAAAGCATCTGGAAAAAAACGATTAATTTCTATTAATAAACCAGCTAAAAATCCAAACCATAAAGTAGCTAATACGGGTGCTGTAGAAAGATACGTTTTTACATCTTGCATTGTAAGTCTCCTTATAATAAATATTTAGAAAATTTTAAATAAACTAGTAAAATTTGTTGTATTTCTTGTAAATTTTTTATATATTTATATAATAAAATACTAAATTAAATTTTTAAGAAAAAACAAAAAAATTAAAATTTATTTTATATTTTTTTTAGCTTAGTAAATTTATTAATTTTTTTTATTAAAAAAATAATAATATTTACATATACTTTTTTATTTACATATACATATATCATATAAAATTTTTATTTTCATTTTATATTTATTTTTCAAATAATTAATTTTAATAATTGTATTTAAATTTTATTATAAAAATGATAAATAAATAAAATGTGTAGGCAAAATGCAATAAATAAGATACAATTAAAACAAATATAAAATAGTTATTAATAATGGGAGGGATGTAGCGCAGCTTGGTAGCGCGTTTGTTTTGGGTACAAAATGTCGCAGGTTCGAATCCTGTCATCCCTACCCGAAAATACATATAATAAAGTTTTACTTTAAACTAAATTAGTAGTTTTAAAATATTCTATTTTGTTAAAAAAAAAAATAAAAATTTAGTATTAATTTTAATTAATAGTAATAACTTTATTTGAAATAAGCGCTTTTAGTTCAGCCTGGTAGAACGCAGGTCTCCAAAACCTGATGTCGTAGGTTCAAATCCTACAGAGCGTGATTATCAAAATACTCTAAATTAGAAAAACTTTAATTAAATTTAACTTTATTTATACTCATTTTTTAATAACAAGAAAGTAAAATTTTATAAATAAATTTTATATATATTTAATTAAAGATCTAATTGATCACCACGTCGATATTGTAAGTAAGCGGTTACAAATAATCCAGCTAAAGTTATTGGAATTAACCCTAGTACAATTCCAGATAGCAATGCTTCAACCATTTTTTTTATTTAACTAAAATAATATTTAAGTTAGAAACTAACTAAATTAATTATTAATCTCAAATTTATTTTGAGAAATACAATGAAATTGATTGAACCTTAAGTTTATATTTTTTTAAATTAGTTGTATTTTATTTAAACCAATAAACAAAATTAGAGCCAGGCATAAAGCGGCAAACAGAAATAGAAAATAACTAATTATAGTAAGCATGAGAAAAATCCTAATGATAATATAACAAATTTAGTATACATCTTTTATAAAAAAATTACCTAAAATTTTTATTACTTAAAAATTTATTAATAAAAAATATTTTTAATAATTTTAGATGTAACATTGAATTTATTTTATTCAATGCTTTTTTTATAGTAGCAGATTTCACTAATTTTATCACAATTTTACTTCTTTTTTTTTTTATAAAAATTTCAATTAAACTTTAATTAATTATATTAATAATACGCAAATTAAATTATTTATAACCTTTTTTTTTATTATTAAATAATTTTTAGTAATTAAATATTTTTATTAATTAAAAAGTAATTATTTGAGAAAAAAAATATATTAAATACAAACTTGATTTAATAAAAAAATTTTTTTTTTATTTATTATATTTTTTATTTATTCTATAAGTATATTATTATATAAATATATTAATTTTTGCTAAAAGTATTTTATATTTATTATAATTAATTTTACTTTTTTATTTAATTTGTAAAAGTTTATTAATTTAAATTAATATAATGTTGTAAAAAAATGTTATATTTTACATAATAAATTAAGCAATTTATGAAAAATTTATTAAATTGATTAAAAATTTAAAAAAACTTGAAGTTTTTTTAAATTTTTTTATTTTATTTGTCTTGCTCTGTCAAAACAACCCTAGATATACTGATTTAGTATGCTTCAAAAATACCTTCGGTATAAAAAAGATAATCTAACTAGGCTAAAAAAATTTACTATAGTTTAATTTTTTAAAATTTTCTTGATTTAATTTTTAGGAAATTTTTTCCTAGCCTTTACAAATATATATGGAGCTAAACATGTCTGGAAATACAGGAGAACGCCCTTTTGCTGATATCATTACCAGTATTCGATATTGGGTAATTCACAGCATAACTATACCATCTTTGTTTATTGCAGGTTGGCTATTTGTTAGTACAGGTTTGGCTTATGACGTTTTTGGAAGTCCTAGGCCAAATGAATATTTTACAGAAAACCGGCAAGAAGTTCCGTTAATTACTGGTCGTTTTAATTCACTAGAACAAGTTGATGAATTTACTAGATCTTTTTAGGAGGTATTAATGACTATCGATAGAACTTATCCAATTTTTACAGTTAGATGGCTGGCGGTTCACGGACTAGCTGTACCTACAGTTTTTTTTTTAGGATCAATATCAGCAATGCAATTTATTCAACGATAAAGTTGAATAATAAACTTTATTTAAAATGTAAAGATATGACACAACCAAACCCAAACAAACAAAGTGTAGAATTAAATCGTACTAGCCTCTATTGGGGTTTATTATTAATTTTTGTATTAGCTGTTTTATTTTCTAATTATTTTTTTAATTAATTAAAACAGAAATTTCGTTGCCTTATTTGGAATAAATTTAAAATTTTCATATTTATAACTGTTATTTTTTTGTTTAAGTTTAAACTAAAAATGCAATTAAAAAAGGAGTATAAAATATATGGCAAATACCACTGGAAGAATTCCTTTATGGTTAATAGGTACTGTAGCTGGTACTCTTGTAATTGGTTTAGTAGGTATCTTTTTTTATGGCTCATACTCTGGATTAGGCTCATCTTTATAAAATTTTTTTGTTATTAAATTAATAATACTTTAATTAATTATAATAAAATTTGAAAAAATATTATAAAGTTTTATAATGGTTTTTCAATTCAAGAAAGCAATAACTCATTTTTTTTTATGTTATTATTCTACATTTTTTATAAAAAAATGTAGAATAATAACATAAAAAATTTATTAAATAAAAAATATAACTATATTTTTTTATTTATATTTTAGAAATATAAATAAAAAAAAAGAAGTTTGTTTTTCAAAACGAGCCATTTTCAAAAGTTTAATCGAAAGACTTATTAAATTTTCACAATAAGCAACATGAGCCATTTTTATATATAATTTGTCAGCTTTCCATTTTTTATAAGATACAATTAATTTAAAAACAAAATACAAAAATTTTTTTTTTGGTAAATTTTTATTTTTATATATATTTTTTTTTATTCTTTTTTTTTTATTATATAAATAATAACTGTTTTTTATTAATAAATAAGCTTGATTAGTAATAAATTTTTCAATATAAATTTTTGTTTCTAATCGAGAATAAATTTTTAAATTTTTTTTTTTTACAATCATTAAAAATTTTTTGTTATAATAAATTTTATTAAAATATTTATAAACTCCTCTACCCCATTTAGTTAATTGAGATGTATTTATTAATACTTGTTGAGTTAATTTTTTTAAGTAATTAAAATTTAATGTATATCCATAATAATTTAAAATTTCTTTTAATAAAGGAAAAATATAATAATATTCAAAATATTCAATTTCTAAAGAAATTATTATCATATTATATAAATAAAAAAAGCCTAAATTGAATTTCATTATAATGAGTATCCATACTAAAAAAAGAATTCTACTAATCAAGTGCTTTAATTTTATTTTGGTTTTTTATTTTAAATTAAAAATTCATTTCTGCTAATTGAACTTTTTCAAATTGTTTCTTTTTAAGGACTAAAAAAATTTGTGCTAATATAACAGATGCGAAAAATACTAAAAGCCCTTGAACACGTAATTGATCTTGAAGTACTATTTCTGCATCTCCCTGACCAAAACCACCTACATTAGGATTATTTGTTAACGGTTGATCTGCTTTAATTAATTCACCTTCTGAAATGATAAGTTCTGGTCCCGAAGGTATAGTATCCACAACTTGACGACCATCTAGACTATCAATAGTTATTTCATAGCCACCTTTTTCTTTACGTAAAATTGCAGTTACTTTACCTGTAGCTGATGCATTATAAACAGTATTATTACTCTTACTTCCATCCGGATAAATTTGTCCTCGTCCTCTATTAGCACCTAAGTATATAGGATATTTTAAAAAATTTGCTTCTTTATTAACAGCAGGATCTGGTGAAAGAATAGGAAATACAATTTCACTATATTTTTTACCTGGAACAGGACCTATTACAATAATATTTTTTTTATCTGAACTATAAGGTTGAAAATAAAGATTGCCTATTTTTTCTTTCATTTCTGGAGGAATACGATCCGAAGGTGCTAATTCAAATCCTTTAGGTAAAATAAGAACAGCACCCACATTTAATGCTCCTTTTTTACCATTAGCAAGAACTTGTTTAATTTGTGTATCGTAAGGAATTTTAACAACAGCTTCAAATACAGTATCTGGTAATATAGATTGAGGAACTTCAATATCTACAGGTTTTTTAGCCAAATGGCAATTAGCACATACAATGCGACCGGTTGCTTCTCGAGGTTCTTCATAGGCTTGTTGTGCAAAAATTGGATATGCTTCCGAAATAGACGACCAACCTGTTAATTTCATTAAAATTATAATCGAAATTGATTGAATCACACATTTTTTTATCCAATGACTAATATTTTTTTTTTGCATTGTTTAATTACTCTTTTTCAAAAAATTCATTAGTAAAAAGGATATTTAGCTAAACTAATAATCCTTATTTATAATTCTGCCCATTATAATAATAATGACGATCATAAATCAAAAATATTCTACTCTACATTATTAACTAAAAAGATTAACTAATAATTAACAAATTAATTCATAAATTAAAAATTTCATTTTTATTCATTCATTGTATGATAAGTCGCAACGATAGAAGGAGATATACGATTTAAATGACGAAAAATCCAATATTTAAAAACAGTATCTAAAATAACTGGAAAAGTCGAAACAAAACAAGATATTATATGCTTATTATGCGCAAATCCTAAATGTTCTAAAAAAGAACCGATAACTATTTCCCAACCATGGGGTGAATGAAATCCAATACATAAATCGGTTAATAAAAGAATAAAAAAAGCTTTCATTGTGTCACTTAAACTATAAAATAATTCTTGAATCCAAGAATTTAAAATCGTTAGTCTTTGTTTACCTAAAATAAAAACACCGCTTAAAGTAATGAAATAAATCATATCTGTTAATAACTGTAAAATAGTATTTAAACTATTTTCATTATATGTTTTAATTAACTGAATTGTTTTTTGATGAATTTCTATATTAAGATCATGTGATTGTATTTCTTTCAAAGAATTTATCATTATCTTATCTAACCAAATAAGTTCTTCTATTTCTTGAAGTCGTTTTAAAGCTATTTCTTGTTGAAAAGAATTAATAAAAATTTGAAATTGATAAGTATTCCACCAATTTTTGAGCCAAGGCTCTAAAAAACAAAATTTAAAGAAAATAGAAAATCCCCAGGGAATAAAAAATAAAAATAACATATATTGTAAAGAAGCCAATGCCTGATAACGAGCTATTTGAAAATCTTGGAGAACTAATGAAGTTGATTGTCCTGTTAATTCTGCTTGAAATCCAGATAAAGTACGAGTTATTGAACGCGGGACAAGACCAATAGATTCGTAAGCGGATATAGTAAAATTTAATTTTTTTAAATTTTTGAAATAAAAAGAATTTTTTAATTTTTTTTTTTCAGACGAAAAAAAAGAAAAAGAATAATGATATTTCCATGTATCTAAGTCATTTAAACTAGCTTCAATCCAAGCTAATTTTTTATTCATTTGTTTAATTTTTTTTGAACTTTTTATTAGTAAATTAGTTGAAATAAAATAAGTTTTAATTTTAATAATTTTTTTTTTACAGCTAATTTTAATTTTATTTAATTTATTTTCAATTTTTTTTATAAAATTTTTAGGTGAAAAAAAAATATATATATTTTTCCAAAAAGAAAAAAAATAAAACTGTGGAAATATTAAAAATTGTTGAGTAAAATTAATAAAAAATAAAAAATAATAACTAACTTTAGAAAAAAAAGAATTAAAAAAATTGAATATAATAAAGAACAAATTATGTATAACGCTTAAAAAAAATAAACTAATTTTATATTCTAACAAACTACAGTATATTACAAATACACAGTTATTTAAATTTGTATTTATATATAGCATTATGGCTTGCCAAGACCGTCTTGAAGACAAATTTTTATTTTTATAAGAAAAATAATTTTGTTTTATATTTTGTATTTTTTTGCTTGTTTTATAAGCTCTTTCTAAAGAACGGTACGGAGTTTTTGCTAACCAAAAAGAAAATTGCGCGAAATAAGATTTCATAAATATTATTTAAAATTCGTTAAAACGAGAAAAAACAATATTAAGGTTTTTTATTATATTAATTAAAGAAAGTAAAAATTATTTTAACCTTTTTTTTTTTATTTAAAGTCCTTCTATAGATACACGTAAAAATCGAGCTAATTGAGCCGCTTTTTCTTCTATTTCTCTTAAAGTTAATTTTTCTCCAAAACGTGTTAAAGGAATATCTTGTTGACCTTTTATTTTCATGTAAAGACTACGCCGAGGATAAATACCTTCTTGAATTTCCATACGTATTCCTTGTATATCTTTCATTAAAAAATTGATATAAATACGCCGATTTTTTCCAGGAAATCCCCAACGAAATAAAGAAACCACTTTTTCTTTTTTATCAAATTTATTATAACCACTCCCTACATTCCATAAAATGGTACACCATAAATAAAAACTAAGAAATAAACCGGCAATACCATAAAAACACATAACAACTCCTTGAGGGACAAAAAAAATTTGTTGCGATGATAAAAAAGGTATTAGATCTTTGCCAAAATAACTAGAAAGTCCTACAAAAAAAAACCCAAGTGCACCAAATAAAAGAATCGATGCCCAATAAAAATTACTGATTCTTCGAGATCCTAGTATAGGTTCTACCCAAAGCCATTCAGATTCACAATTCATAGTGACGTCTCCTAAAACTTATTAAATATATATACTATAGTAAAAAAAGTAAAAAAGCCAAACTAAAATTTTTTACAAATTAAATAAAAATTTAATTTGTCATTTTTGCTTATATATATATCTATATATATAAAAATATATATAGATATATACTTTTTACTTTAAAATGTTTAAATTTTGAAGTTAATAAAAAAACGAAAATATAAAAATATAAATAAAAAAATTTGTTAAAAAATAACTAAAAATTTTATATTATTTCATCTTGTTCAATATATATAAACAAAGAAGCCATTGTAATTGCAGGAAAAACTAGACCTATTAAAGGTACAAAAATCGAAGGTAAATAAGAAGCTGTCATAAAAAAATTACCTTTAATAATATTATTTAGAGAAAAATAGTTATAAAAAAATAAGAAAGTTAATTTTACTCTTTTTCTAAAAAAGATGTTAATATATTTTTTTATTATTACTTAATAGTTTTTCAATATAAATTATTTAACCTAAAAATTAAAAATTTAATTAAAATTTAAATAAAGCAATTTTATTAAAATATAAAATTTTAACATCTATACAAAAATTATAACATTTAAAAAGACTAAAAAAAATTTAATTAAATTTTTTTATGAAATTGAAAAAAATAATTATTAGAATCTTTGTAAGCAGCTAAACCATAAAGTTCAAATATTTTACCTAAAACTCCTTTTAAAAGATTACGTGGAACAATTAAATCAAGTAAACCATGATCGAATAAAGATTCAGCAACTTGAAAACCATATGGTATTTTTTGACGTAATGTTTGTTCAATTACTCTTTTACCAGCAAATGCAATATATGCTTTAGGTTCAGCAATAATTATATCTCCTAGCATACCAAAACTAGCAGTAACGCCACCTGTTGTAGGATATGTAAGAACAGCTATATAAAGTAATTTTTTTTTAGATTGATGAATTTGCAAAACAGATGAAATTTTAGCCATTTGCATTAAGCTTAATGTTCCTTCTTGCATACGTGCTCCTCCAGAAGAGCAAACAATAATTAATGGAATAGATTTTTCAGTAGCATATTCAATAAGACGAGTTATTTTTTCGCCTACTACCGAGCCCATACTTCCTCCCATAAATTGAAATTCCATTACTCCAAGAGCAATTAAGTTTTTATTTAATTTGCCTATACCTGTTTGAATAGCATCAGTTAAGCCAGTTCTTTTTTGATAAAAAATAACACGAGTTTTATAAGAATCTTCATCAGAAAATTTTAGGACATCTCGAGCAACCATATCTTCATTCAGAGGTTGCCAGGTTCCGCGATCAATTAAAAGTTCAATTCTTTCTGTACTGTTAATTTGTAAATGATATCCACATTCTTCGCAAATTGATTTGTTTTGTTTTAAAAATCTTACATAAAGAATGTTTTCACAATTATCACATCGAGTCCATAATCCGTTAGTAGTATTAACTTTAAGTTTTTTTCTTTCATTAAGAATATATCCTTTTGTTGCTTTTTCAATAGAAGCTCCAATTAATCCACCAAATCGGCGTTTATCTTCAAACCAATTCATTAAAGACATATTAGTATTTTTTTTCTTTTTTTATTTTTAGATATTTTTTACATATTAATAATAAATATGTATTTTATATAATTAATATTTTTTAAGAATCTATAATATTTAAATTTTTTACGTAATATAAATGTAAAAGTAAATTTTAATAAAAATAAGAACTGTTTAGAAAAAAAAATTTAATGGTTTAGAAGGGATTTGAACCCTTGACTTCATGGTTCGGAACCATACGCTCTAATCCACTGAGCTACAAAACCTTGAAAAGGTAATAATAATATATATTTATATATTTTTTTTATTAACAAAAAAACTAATGACAAATTTTAAAATATTTCATGACTATTAAGTAGAAAAAAATTTATAAATTTTTTTTTACTTAATAGTCATGAAATATTTTTTTAGTTTTCTAAATTTAAAATTTTATTTTTACCGAAATAAAATAAAAGTAAAAAAAAAAATTAAACTATCGAATTATTATATAGTATCAATTGTATCAAATTCAAATTTGATTTCTTTCCAAACTTCACAAGCCGCAGCTAATTCAGGACTCCATTTAGTAGCTTCACGAATAATTTCATTACCTTCGCGAGCAAGATCACGTCCTTCATTACGAGCTTGTACACAAGCTTCTAAAGCAACTCTATTAGCAACTGCACCAGGCGCATTACCCCAAGGATGACCTAAAGTTCCGCCACCAAACTGTAATACAGAATCATCCCCAAAAATTTCAGTTAATGCTGGCATATGCCAAACGTGAATACCGCCAGAAGCTACAGGTAAAACACCTGGTAAAGAAACCCAATCTTGAGTGAAGTAAATACCACGGCTTCTATCTTTTTCAATATAATCATCACGAAGTAGATCAACAAACCCTAAAGTTACTTGACGTTCTCCTTCAAGTTTACCTACTACAGTACCAGAGTGAATATGATCTCCCCCGGATAAACGTAATGCTTTAGCTAATACACGGAAATGCATACCATGATTTTTTTGACGGTCAAGAACTGCATGCATTGCACGGTGAATATGAAGAAGTAAGCCATTATCACGGCAATAATGAGCCAAACTAGTATTTGCAGTAAAACCACCGGTTAGATAATCATGCATAACAATAGGCATACCTAGTTCTCTAGCAAATTGAGCTCTTTTCATCATTTCTTCACATGTACCTGCGGTAGCATTTAAATAATGTCCTTTAATTTCACCTGTTTCAGCTTGAGATTTATAAATAGCTTCCGCACAAAATAAGAAACGATCTCTCCAACGCATAAAAGGTTGAGAATTTACGTTTTCATCATCTTTTGTGAAATCAAGTCCACCACGAAGACATTCATATACAGCTCGACCATAGTTTTTAGCAGATAAACCTAATTTTGGTTTAATAGTACATCCTAATAATGGACGACCATATTTGTTTAATTTATCTCGTTCAACTTGAATACCATGAGGTGGGCCTTGAAAAGTTTTGGAATAAGCTGGAGGAATACGTAAATCTTCTAGACGTAAAGCTCGTAAAGCTTTAAATCCAAAAACATTACCAACGATAGAAGTAAATAAATTGGTAACAGAACCTTCTTCAAATAAATCTAATGGGTAAGCAACATAAGCAATATATTGATTATCTTCTCCAGCAACTGCTTCAATATCATAGCATCGTCCTTTATAACGATCAAGACTAGTAAGTCCATCAGTCCAAACAGTGGTCCATGTACCAGTGGAAGATTCCGCAGCTACTGCAGCTCCTGCCTCTTCAGCTGGTACTCCTGGTTGAGGAGTCATTCGAAATGCTGCTAAAACATCAGTGTCTTTAGTCTGATAATCTGGAGTGTAATAATTTAATCTGTAATCTTTAACACCAGCTTTAAATCCAACACTTGCTTTAGTCTCCGTTTGTGGTGACATAGGTCCCTCCCTACAACTCAATTGATAATTTTTGCAAAGATGAGGTCTACTCGAAAAATAAAATTTTTTAATTTTATAAAAAAAATTTATTTAGTATTTAATTTTGTCTGTTTTTAGACAAAATTATTTTACTATAACAAAACAGTATCATTGTATATTATTTTTGACATTTGATGCAACTCAGATTATTTTTTAATAAATAATTTTAATTTTTCTAAGCATTGACCTAATAATCTTTTGAATGTTAAACTAATTAATGAGAATAAATTTTTATTAAAAAGATATTAAAAAATAACAAAAAATAAATTCAATAGTAGTTTATTTAAACGTATTTATTATTTATTAATATTTAAAATTAAAAAAATTATACATTTTTTAGACTTTTTAATTTTTTTTCATTTTTCATGCTTATATGTACTTTTATATTTATATATAAATAATGAATTCAAAATACTTTTTTTTCTTCAATAATTAAATGATCGAGTTGATACTAAATATTTTTTAATATAATCAGCAACTAATTTTATTACTTTTAAATTTTATGAAAACAGATTCTCGTACTTTTGGAACTTCAACACTTATTGCTAAAAATATAGGACGTATTACTCAAATTATTGGTCCTGTATTAGATGTTACTTTTTCCCCAGGTAAAATGCCTAATATTTATAATTCTTTGATAGTTAAAGGGCAAAATACAGCAGGTCAAGAAATTAATGTTACTTGTGAAGTACAGCAATTATTAGGAAATAATAAGGTTCGAGCTGTTGCTATGAGTGCGACAGATGGTTTGATGAGAGGAATGCAAGTTGTTGATACAGGAGCTCCTTTGAGTGTTCCGGTTGGAGAAGCTACTCTTGGACGTATTTTTAATGTTTTAGGAGAACCTGTTGATAATCTTGGTCCTGTAGATGCGAGTACAACTTTTCCTATTCATAGGTCTGCTCCAGCTTTTACACAATTAGATACTAAATTATCTATTTTCGAAACAGGAATTAAAGTAGTAGATCTTTTAGCTCCTTATCGGCGTGGTGGAAAAATTGGATTATTTGGAGGAGCTGGTGTAGGGAAAACCGTACTTATTATGGAATTAATTAATAACATTGCTAAAGCACATGGTGGTGTATCTGTATTTGGTGGAGTAGGAGAACGTACTCGTGAAGGAAATGATCTTTACATGGAAATGAAAGAATCAAAAGTTATTAATGAAGAAAACATTTCAGAATCAAAAGTAGCCTTGGTTTATGGGCAAATGAACGAGCCCCCTGGAGCTCGTATGAGAGTAGGATTAACTGCTTTAACAATGGCCGAATATTTTAGAGATGTCAATAAGCAAGATGTACTTTTATTTATTGATAATATTTTTCGTTTTGTTCAAGCAGGCTCAGAAGTCTCTGCTTTACTAGGTAGAATGCCATCTGCTGTAGGTTATCAGCCAACTTTAAGTACAGAAATGGGTACTTTACAAGAAAGAATAACTTCAACAAAAGAAGGATCTATTACTTCAATTCAAGCAGTTTACGTGCCTGCGGATGACTTAACTGATCCAGCTCCTGCTACAACTTTTGCCCACCTAGATGCAACTACTGTATTATCAAGAGGACTAGCAGCCAAAGGTATTTATCCAGCAGTAGATCCTTTAGATTCAACTTCAACTATGCTTCAACCTTGGATTGTAGGCGAAGAACACTATGAAACAGCTCAAGGAGTTAAACAAACATTGCAACGCTATAAAGAATTACAAGATATTATAGCTATTCTTGGACTTGATGAATTATCAGAAGAAGATAGATTGACTGTTGCAAGAGCTCGAAAAATTGAACGTTTTTTATCTCAACCTTTTTTTGTAGCAGAAGTATTTACAGGGTCTCCAGGTAAATATGTTAGTCTTATTGAAACTATCAAAGGTTTTCAAATGATTCTTTCTGGAGAATTAGATAGTTTTCCTGAGCAAGCTTTTTATTTAGTAGGTAATATTGATGAAGCTACTGCAAAAGCTGCAACCTTACAAGTGGAGAATTAATCAAAATGACTTTAAATCTTCGTGTGATGGCTCCAAATCGAATTGTTTGGAATTCTGAAGTGCAAGAAATTGTTTTATCAACAAATAGTGGTCGAATTGGTATATTACCTAATCATGCGCCACTTTTAACAGCCTTAGATATAGGCATTATAAAAATACGACTTAATGAAAAATGGTCTACTATGGCATTAATGGGTGGATTTGCTATGATAGATAATAATCAAACGACAATTTTAGTAAATGAAGCAGAAAAAGCTAATGAAATAAATTTGCAAGAAGCCCAAGAAGCTTTTCAGTTTGCTCAAACTAAACTATCGCAAGCTGAAGGTCGAAAACAAGCTATTGAAGCCAATTTAACTTTGAAAAGAGCAAAAGCACGTTTAGAAGCTATTGAAGCTATTTCTTAAAATTTTTAAACTTAGTTAATTTAATTTAAAAAACTTAATGGCATAAAATTTTATGTCATTAAGTTTTTTTATTTAGCATTTACCTACTATTGGATTTGAACCAATGACTCTCGCCGTATGAAAGCGATACTCTAAACCACTGAGTTAAGTAGGCTAGTCTTATTTTAGTCTATTAATTAACATATAAGCAACATTTTTATTAATACACTGAAAAAAAAATATAAAATAAAAAAATTATTTTATTCTGTTTAAATAATTCTATTGACAAAAAAAAAAATTTATGTTAATATATTTTTGATTAAAAATAATAATAAGGGCTATAGCTCAGCGGTAGAGCACCTCGTTTACACGTGCGCCAATGCTTTTAAAAAACTTATCGAATTTTACGATTCACAAAAAGTTTCATTTTGTGAAATATTTTGTCTTACTTTTACAGAACAATAGCATGACAAAAAATTAAATTCCAATTTATTAAAAATTGAAATTTATCATTTAGTTGATATGGTAAAATTGAAAATTATTTAATGTTAAGCATGATGAGGAAAATACGAGGACCTCGAGATATTCTATTTTCTTACTTGATAAGCTTTGTGGTGTATAAAGCTTAAAATTATGCAAGTAATAGACATTTTTTTGAGTAAATCCATGCTAAATTAAGCAAACCTATGTCAATATTAGATTTTTTTTAAACTTTGGGATTGCTTCAAAAAACTTTTTAAGCACACGGAGCTATTTTATTATTTCAATAAAAAAAGGATAGCAAAATAACTAAACTTTTAGTTTTAGTTAACGAAAGAGCCCAATGCAAAAAAAAAATGCATGTTGGGTTCCTAAAGTAGTTAAAAGTTTATTTTAAAAAAATATTTTTAACTATTTTACCGAGATTGTCTACGGTTCGAATCCGTATAGCCCTAAATTATTAAATATTTAATATGTAAAATATTTTAATCAATTAGCATTTTTTTTTTTCTAATGTCGTATAAATTATTTATAATTTGTCTATATGTAATTCTAAGATTCAAGTATTTATTTTTATATAAAAATAAAAAAGTTTTTCTTTTTGTCCTTGTATAAGTTTATTTTTCAGGAGTATACTAATGTTTTTATTACCTAAATATAATTCTTTTTTTCTTTTTTTGTTAATAGCAAGTTTTATTCCTATATTAACTTTTTTCATTTCTAACATCTTAGCACCAATTAGCAATAATAATAAAAGACCAGAAAAATTTACTAGTTATGAATCTGGTATAGAACCAATGGGTGATGCTTGGATCCAATTTCAAATTCGCTATTATATGTTTGCTCTAGTTTTTGTTATTTTTGATATAGAAACAGTTTTTCTTTATCCCTGGGCTATGAGTTTTACAGAATTAGGATTATCCGCTTTCATTGAAGCTTTAGTTTTTCTATTTATTTTAGTTATCGGTTTAGTGTATGCATGGCGAAAAGGAGCACTAGAATGGTCTTAAATTTTAACTATTATATTATAATTCTAAAAATCAAATTAATAATTTTATGAAGCCACTTATAAATTCACTTTCTAATAAAAGAAACTCAAATTCAATTATTTTAACCACTTTTAATGATTTCTCAAATTGGGCTAGACTTTCTAGTTTATGGCCACTTCTTTATGGTACTAGTTGTTGTTTCATCGAGTTTGCTTCATTAATTGGTTCACGCTTTGATTTTGATCGTTATGGTTTAGTTCCAAGATCTAGTCCAAGACAAGCAGATCTTATAATAACAGCTGGTACTGTAACAATGAAAATGGCACCATCTTTGGTAAGATTGTATGAGCAAATGCCCGAACCTAAGTATGTTATTGCTATGGGAGCATGTACTATTACTGGAGGTATGTTTAGTACAGATTCTTATAGCACTGTACGTGGAGTAGATAAATTAATTCCTGTAGATATTTATTTACCTGGTTGTCCACCAAAACCAGAAGCTATTATAGATGCTATAATAAAACTTCGTAAAAAGGTAGCTCAAGAAACATATCAAGATAAATATAAATTTAATCAAGGAGAAAGATATTTAACATTAAATCATAAATTTAATTTTATATCGACTATTACTACTGGACAATTTAATACACAATTAGATTCTCAAATTTCTAAGTCTCAATTTGAATCAACTTTAGAAATTTTTGCTTCATCTAAAAAAAAAAATTTAACTTTTTTATTAAAAGATGAAGATAAAAAAAAAAACATTCAAAATAAATAGAATTTTTAAAAAACTCAAATATGTTAAATACTTATACAAATAATTCGATTACTACTAAAATACAAGGGCGATTATCTACTTGGTTAGCAAAACATAAACTTGCTCATAGACCTTTAGGTTTTGATTATCAAGGTGTAGAAATTTTACAAATTCGATCTGAAAATTGGCTTTCTACAGCAGTTGCTTTATATGTTTATGGTTTTAACTATCTTCGTTCTCAATGCGCTTATGATGTAGCACCTGGCGGCTTACTAGCAAGTGTGTATCATTTTACAAAAATCCAAAATAATGCAGATCAGCCTGAAGAAATATGTATAAAAATTTTTGTATCAAGACAAAAACCTAAAATACCCTCTGTTTTTTGGATTTGGAAAAGTGCAGATTTTCAAGAGCGCGAATCTTACGATATGTTTGGAATTTCTTATGAAAATCATCCACGTCTTAAACGTATACTAATGCCTGATACATGGATTGGTTGGCCTTTACGTAAAGATTACATTGTACCAAACTTTTATGAGTTACAAGACGCTTATTAGTTTTTATTTTTAAAAGTGAAATTATATAAATAACTATGTAAATTATCTTTTTTTACTTATTATTTAATAAAATTTATAAATAAAGAAAAAAATAATACTAATGAGAAATTTACATTTTTTAGAAGTTTTTTGTTTTATTGTCTCAAAATAGACAATAAAACAAAAAACTTCTAAAAAAAAATGTGATAAGAAAAAAAAATTAAAAACAATTTTATAATGCCAGAAACCAGATTTGAACTGGTGACACAAGGATTTTCAGTCCTCTGCTCTACCAACTGAGCTATTCCGGCTTTTTTATTGGCATATTTTAACATAAACTTGAAACCTATGTCAATAAAAAATTACAATTTTGGGGGTAGAGGGACTTGAACCCTCACGGTCAATAAAGCCAACGGATTTTCTTTTTACTACAATTTAAATTGTTGCTAAAATTAACATAACATGTAAAATTGGACTCTATCTTTATCCTCGCGTAATATTAATATTTAAAAAGAACTTATAAATAAATTAGATTTTATTTTTATTGATAAATATAAAATAAAATTTAATTAAATAAAATATAAAATTTTTTTGTTAGGATAGCTTCCATTGAGTCTCTGCACCTATTTTATTTTTAATATATAATAAAATTTGGCTCAGGATTGCTTATATTTTTTTCAACCTAAGTTTCCCTGAATTTGAAAGCTTGCATTTAGTAAGTTTTTCTACTAAAGCTCAAATTATTTAAGTCCGTAGCGTCTACCAATTCCGCCATACCCCCCTTTTTACCCAAAATATTTTTATAAAAAACATTTTAATTAGTAGACTTTAGTTATACTAAATAATTATAGTATTTTATAAGTTTTAAAGCAATAGTTTATCTATTTATATATATACAAAATTTTTTTTTAATTATTAAAAACAAAAGTTTTTTTGTAATTAATAGTAATTATTGCATTATTAAAATTTTATTGATATAATTAGTTTAATTATAGAAAAAACTAAATAAAACTACTATTTTATTCTATAAATAAAGCCTGCTTAGCTCAGAGGTCAGAGCACCGCACTTGTAATGCGATGGTCATCGGTTCGACTCCGATAGCGGGCTTTTTTTTTAAATTCATTTTTAATATATAAATAAATTTTAAAATAAAAAAATATAAAAAATTTTTAAAATTTATTTATATAAAAAAAATAGCATTTTTTTTTGTAGTATCTCTCATGTTATGATGTTTTTGACTAAAGAAAAATATATAATTTTTTAGTGAAAAAAGGTAAATAAATTAAAAGTAAAAAAACAAAAAACAAATTAATTAAATACTTTTTATATATATTAGTAATAATATTATTATTATTATGATTTTATTTTTTATTATTCTTTTTTCTTTTGTAAATTTTTTGTAAAAATAAGGAGTTTTTATGTCCCGTTATCGAGGACCTCGTGTAAGAATAATACGCCGTTTAGGAGCTTTACCAGGACTAACTAATAAAGCACCTCAGTTAAAAACTAATTCGATCAATCAATCAATATCTAATAAAAAAATTTCTCAATATCGCATTCGTTTGGAAGAAAAACAAAAATTACGTTTTCATTATGGAATAACAGAGCGACAATTACTTAATTATGTACGTATTGCTAGAAAAGCGAAAGGGTCAACAGGTGAAGTCTTATTACAATTACTTGAAATGCGCTTAGATAATGTTATTTTTCGATTAGGTATGGCTCCTACAATTCCTGGAGCAAGACAACTAGTAAATCATAGACATATTTTAGTTAATGATCGTATAGTAAATATACCAAGTTATCGGTGTAAACCTGAGGATTCTATTACTATAAAAGATCGACAAAAATCTCAGGCTATAATTAGTAAAAATTTAAATTTGTATCAAAAATATAAAACACCAAATCATTTAACTTATAATTTTTTAAAAAAAAAAGGATTAGTTAATCAAATCCTAGATCGTGAATCCATTGGTTTAAAAATAAATGAATTATTAGTTGTAGAATATTATTCTCGCCAAGCTTAATTAACAATTAAAGGTATTTGTAATTATATCCAGAATAAAAATTTGCAAGGAAAGAGAGGGATTCGAACCCTCGGTAAACAAAAGTATACATAGCATTTCCAATGCTACGCCTTCGACCACTCGGCCATCTTTCCTAAAATGTTTTTATGTGATTTTAAATTATAAGTTTACAGAATAGCAAGTTTTTTAGTTCTTTATAATTAATAAAATAAATTTATTAAAATATTAAATATATATACATTTATATTAAATAAATAAATTATAAAAACTATTTTTAATGGATTTATTCTCAAATAAAAGGGAATATTAGAAATTTCCCATAATTTTTTATGCCTCGATCTCAAAAAAACGATAATTTTATTGATAAAACTTTTACAATTGTTGCAGACATTTTATTACGAATAATTCCGACTACACAAAGGGAAAAAGAAGCTTTTAGTTATTATAGAGATGGTGTGATTTGATTTTTGAACCTTTACAGGATTTTTTTAAATAGGGAATAGGGAAAAAAACATGAAAATATTTAATTACATGAAACTTATACTTAGTGAAGGTTAATTTAGAAAAAAAATTCCTTCTGTCGTGTACCCTCGATTGATGTAGCCTTGAATGCTTTAATTTTTTAGAAATTAAAGTAGTAAGCAAAAGGTTAAAGCTATAGTTTTTATTTTATTCTACAAGCATACATAATTGGAAAAGCCTTACGTGTAGAAATCGACAACACAAATACTTCGTAAAATAAAAAAATTTATACTCAATAGTAAAAATTAATTAGTAATAAATTCATGGTTAGAAAAACAAAAATCCATCTCGTTTGTAAATTGGGTACTCATATAACCATCGGAGATTGTCGAAAAAAGCTAATCCTTTAAGAAACAAAGTATTAAGAACAAAGAAAAACTTAAAAATTCAATTTGAAATTAAAATAAAAATCCTTTTTAAAGAACGGATGGCTAGCTATTTTTTTAAGAAAACTAGTCCTTGGTATTTTATTATATTGGGTAAATTTTTTATAAATTTAAAGATTAATCCCTTTTATAGAATAAATAAGAGAAGCCGTATGAAATAAAAATTTCATGTACGGTTTTGAAACGAAGTTTTAATATATAAACGATCGTAACGAATGTCAGCTCAATCTGAAGGAGAATATGCGGAAGCTCTACAAAATTATTATGAAGCTATGCGTTTAGAAATCGATCCTTATGATCGAAGTTATATACTATATAACATAGGTCTTATTCATACAAGTAATGGAGAACATGCAAAAGCTTTAGAATATTATTTTCAAGCTTTAGAACGGAATCCATCTTTACCACAAGCTTTTAATAATATGGCTGTAATCTGTCATTACGTGCGACTATCGATAAAATATATATTTTTTAGTAAAAACTACCATAATTTTAAATAAAAAAGTGGAGACTTATTACATAAAAATCACTAAAAAAGATTTTTATTAGCTGTATAAATAAAAAAGCATTATAAATCTAAAAATAAAAAAAAGATTTAAATAAATAAAAGTCTAAAAGCTCTATGGATAATGTACTTTAATTTATTAAAAAAGCACCATAACATACAGTATTATGATTCTATAAAAATCTGTTTTAATAAAAGTCACTTATGTAATAAAGTTGAATTAAATAACAATTAAATAAGCAGCGGTGTAGTCTTAGATCCTAAAGAGATAAAGTATTTTTTATAAATAAATAATTAAATACTCAAAAAATTTAATTACAAATAAGATAGTTCCTTAAATTTTTTTTGTAGGAGAAAAGATAAAAATAAAAGAAAAAAACTATAGTTTTTTTCTTTTATTTAAAACTTATTTCATTAATTAATTTTTTACTATAAAACTTTTTATTATAAACCTATTATAATTAAAAAATATTAATTATTAATCAATAATTTGCATATTTTTTTTTAATCAAATAATTAATTTAATTCCGTAATAATATAAGTAATAATATAGTAAATTTAATTAAGTGAGCCGTATGAGGCAGGAAACTCTCATGTACGGTTTTGAGGGAAGGTGCTTTTACCTATTTCAACCGAGGAGAACAGGCTATTCAACAAGAAGATTTTGAAACATCTGAAGCTTGGTTTAACCAAGCAGCAGAATATTGGAAACAAGCTATTTCGCTTGCTCCAAGCAATTATATTGAAGCACAAAATTGGCTGAAAGTAACAGGCCGTTTTAAATAAAAAAAGTATCATATAATAGAAATTGAAATTTTTTTTACTAAAAATATAATTGGAATTGATATGGTCCATTAAGCACCTTAAAGATGTGTCATAATAAATTTGAATACCTGCCCTAAGTAACTTCTGTATTATAGTTGCACCAGTTTTAAACTGAAGAAAAAAAGAAAAAAGTTAAATAATAAAATAATAGATTTCTTTTAGAAGTTTACTATTAATTATTGGTAGGTTTTTCCTATGCCTCGTCTAAAGAGAGGAGAACCTCGATGACTATTCGTTCACCGGAACCAGAAGTCAAGATTATGGTAGAAAAAGATCCCGTAAAAACTTCTTTTGAAAAATGGGCTAAACCAGGACATTTTTCAAGAACTTTAGCTAAGGGTCCTAATACTACAACTTGGATTTGGAACTTACATGCTGATGCTCATGATTTTGACAGTCATACAAATGATTTGGAAGAAATTTCTCGTAAAGTATTTAGTGCTCACTTTGGTCAGTTAGCTGTTATTTTTATTTGGCTAAGTGGTATGTATTTTCATGGGGCTCGTTTTTCAAATTATGAAGCATGGCTAAGTGATCCTACTCACATTAAACCTAGTGCTCAAGTTGTTTGGCCGATAGTAGGACAAGAAATTTTGAATGGAGATGTAGGTGGAGGTTTTCAAGGAATACAAATAACCTCTGGCTTTTTTCAACTTTGGCGAGCATCTGGAATAACTAGTGAATTACAGCTTTATTCGACTGCAATAGGTGGATTAGTTTTTGCAGCTTTAATGCTTTTTGCTGGATGGTTTCATTATCATAAAGCTGCTCCTAAATTAGCTTGGTTTCAAAATGTAGAATCTATGTTAAACCATCATTTAGCAGGTTTATTAGGCTTAGGATCTTTATCTTGGGCAGGACACCAAGTACATGTTTCCTTACCAATTAATCGACTTTTAGATGCTGGAGTAGATCCTAAAGAAATACCACTTCCTCATGAATTTATTTTAAACCGTGATCTTTTAGCTCAGCTTTATCCAAGTTTTTCTAAAGGGTTAACCCCTTTTTTTACTTTAAATTGGTCAGAATATTCAGATTTTTTAACTTTTCGCGGAGGATTAAATCCAATTACAGGAGGTTTATGGTTAACTGATACAGCTCATCATCATTTAGCTATTGCAGTTCTTTTTATTATAGCTGGTCATATGTATAGAACTAATTTTGGTATTGGTCATAGTATGAAAGAAATTTTAGAAGCACATAAAGGTCCATTTACGGGTGAAGGCCATAAAGGACTCTATGAAATTTTAACTACTTCATGGCATGCTCAATTAGCTATTAATCTTGCTATGTTAGGTTCTTTAACTATTATAGTCGCTCATCATATGTATTCTATGCCTCCTTATCCATATTTAGCTACTGATTATGCTACTCAACTTTCGTTATTTACACATCATATGTGGATTGGCGGCTTTCTTATAGTTGGAGCTGCAGCACACGCAGCTATTTTTATGGTAAGAGATTATGATCCAACAACTCAATATAATAATTTATTAGATCGTGTTTTACGACACCGTGATGCAATAATATCACATCTAAACTGGGTTTGTATTTTTTTAGGTTTCCATAGTTTTGGGCTTTATATTCATAATGATACAATGAGTGCTTTAGGCCGTCCACAAGATATGTTTTCAGATACTGCTATACAATTACAACCAGTTTTTGCTCAATGGATACAAAATACTCATGCTTTAGCACCTAGCTTAACAGCTCCCAATGCAACAGCAAGTACTAGTTTAACTTGGGGAGGTGGCGATTTAATTGCAGTAGGTGGAAAAGTGGCTTTATTACCAATTCCACTCGGAACAGCAGACTTCTTGGTGCATCATATTCATGCTTTTACTATTCATGTAACTGTTTTAATATTACTAAAAGGTGTTTTATTTGCCCGTAGTTCTCGTTTAATACCAGATAAAGCTAATCTTGGTTTTCGATTTCCTTGTGATGGACCTGGAAGAGGAGGAACGTGTCAAGTCTCTGCTTGGGATCATGTTTTCTTAGGTTTATTTTGGATGTACAATGCTATTTCAGTAGTTATTTTTCATTTTAGTTGGAAAATGCAATCTGATGTATGGGGTAGTATTAGCGATCAAGGAATTGTTACGCATATTACAGGAGGAAATTTTGCACAAAGTTCCATTACAATTAATGGATGGCTTCGTGATTTTTTATGGGCACAAGCATCTCAAGTAATTCAATCTTATGGTTCTTCATTATCTGCATACGGTCTTCTATTTTTAGGTGCTCATTTTGTTTGGGCTTTTAGTCTAATGTTTTTATTTAGTGGTCGCGGATATTGGCAAGAACTTATTGAGTCTATTGTTTGGGCTCACAACAAATTAAAAGTTGCACCTGCTATTCAGCCTAGAGCCTTAAGTATTGTACAAGGCCGTGCTGTAGGAGTAGCTCATTACCTTCTGGGTGGGATTGCCACAACATGGGCATTCTTCCTAGCGAGAATTATTTCAGTAGGATAATGGCTAGGAGGATTTGAAAAGCATTATGGCATCAAGATTTCCAAAATTCAGCCAGGGCCTATCTCAAGACCCAACTACTCGTCGGATTTGGTTTGGTATTGCTACCGCTCATGACTTTGAAAGTCATGATGATATGACTGAAGAACGTCTTTATCAAAAAATTTTCGCTTCTCACTTTGGTCAGCTAGCAATTATTTTTTTATGGACTTCTGGTAATTTATTTCATGTAGCTTGGCAAGGTAATTTCGAAGCATGGATACAAGATCCTTTACATGTACGACCAATTGCTCATGCAATTTGGGATCCACATTTTGGTCAACCAGCAGTAGAAGCATTTACTCGCGGCGGAGCATCGGGTCCAGTTAATATAGCTTATTCTGGAGTATACCAATGGTGGTATACAATTGGTTTACGTAATAATCAAGATCTTTATACCGGAGCTCTTTTTCTATTATTTATTTCAGCTCTTTTTTTAATCGCAGGTTGGCTACATTTACAGCCAAAATGGAAACCAAGTGTTTCATGGTTTAAAAATGCGGAATCTCGTCTTAATCATCATTTATCAGGGCTTTTTGGCGTAAGTTCTTTAGCATGGACTGGACATTTAGTTCATGTAGCTATTCCTGAATCTCGAGGTGAACATGTAAGATGGAATAATTTATTAACAGTATTACCGCATCCTCAAGGTTTAGCACCTTTTTTTGCAGGACAATGGAATGTTTATGCTCAAAACCCTGATTCAAATAGTCATTTATTTGGTACTTCTGAAGGATCGGGTACTGCTATTTTAACTTTTCTTGGAGGATTTCATCCACAAACGCAAAGTTTATGGTTGACTGATATGGCTCACCATCATTTAGCTATTGCAGTTCTTTTTATTATAGCTGGTCATATGTATAGAACTAATTTTGGTATTGGTCATAGTATGAAAGAAATTTTAGAAGCACATAAAGGTCCATTTACGGGTGAAGGCCATAAAGGACTCTATGAAATTTTAACTACTTCATGGCATGCTCAATTAGCTATTAATCTTGCTATGTTAGGTTCTTTAACTATTATAGTCGCTCATCATATGTATTCTATGCCTCCTTATCCATATTTAGCTACTGATTATGCTACTCAACTTTCGTTATTTACACATCATATGTGGATTGGCGGCTTTCTTATAGTTGGAGCTGCAGCACACGCAGCTATTTTTATGGTAAGAGATTATGATCCAACAACTCAATATAATAATTTATTAGATCGTGTTTTACGACACCGTGATGCAATAATATCACATCTAAACTGGGTTTGTATTTTTTTAGGTTTCCATAGTTTTGGGCTTTATATTCATAATGATACAATGAGTGCTTTAGGCCGTCCACAAGATATGTTTTCAGATACTGCTATACAATTACAACCAGTTTTTGCTCAATGGATACAAAATACTCATGCTTTAGCACCTAGCTTAACAGCTCCCAATGCAACAGCAAGTACTAGTTTAACTTGGGGAGGTGGCGATTTAATTGCAGTAGGTGGAAAAGTGGCTTTATTACCAATTCCACTCGGAACAGCAGACTTCTTGGTGCATCATATTCATGCTTTTACTATTCATGTAACTGTTTTAATATTACTAAAAGGTGTTTTATTTGCCCGTAGTTCTCGTTTAATACCAGATAAAGCTAATCTTGGTTTTCGATTTCCTTGTGATGGACCTGGAAGAGGAGGAACGTGTCAAGTCTCTGCTTGGGATCATGTTTTCTTAGGTTTATTTTGGATGTACAATGCTATTTCAGTAGTTATTTTTCATTTTAGTTGGAAAATGCAATCTGATGTATGGGGTAGTATTAGCGATCAAGGAATTGTTACGCATATTACAGGAGGAAATTTTGCACAAAGTTCCATTACAATTAATGGATGGCTTCGTGATTTTTTATGGGCACAAGCATCTCAAGTAATTCAATCTTATGGTTCTTCATTATCTGCATACGGTCTTCTATTTTTAGGTGCTCATTTTGTTTGGGCTTTTAGTCTAATGTTTTTATTTAGTGGTCGCGGATATTGGCAAGAACTTATTGAGTCTATTGTTTGGGCTCACAACAAATTAAAAGTTGCACCTGCTATTCAGCCTAGAGCCTTAAGTATTGTACAAGGCCGTGCTGTAGGAGTAGCTCATTACCTTCTGGGTGGGATTGCCACAACATGGGCATTCTTCCTAGCGAGAATTATTTCAGTAGGATAATGGCTAGGAGGATTTGAAAAGCATTATGGCATCAAGATTTCCAAAATTCAGCCAGGGCCTATCTCAAGACCCAACTACTCGTCGGATTTGGTTTGGTATTGCTACCGCTCATGACTTTGAAAGTCATGATGATATGACTGAAGAACGTCTTTATCAAAAAATTTTCGCTTCTCACTTTGGTCAGCTAGCAATTATTTTTTTATGGACTTCTGGTAATTTATTTCATGTAGCTTGGCAAGGTAATTTCGAAGCATGGATACAAGATCCTTTACATGTACGACCAATTGCTCATGCAATTTGGGATCCACATTTTGGTCAACCAGCAGTAGAAGCATTTACTCGCGGCGGAGCATCGGGTCCAGTTAATATAGCTTATTCTGGAGTATACCAATGGTGGTATACAATTGGTTTACGTAATAATCAAGATCTTTATACCGGAGCTCTTTTTCTATTATTTATTTCAGCTCTTTTTTTAATCGCAGGTTGGCTACATTTACAGCCAAAATGGAAACCAAGTGTTTCATGGTTTAAAAATGCGGAATCTCGTCTTAATCATCATTTATCAGGGCTTTTTGGCGTAAGTTCTTTAGCATGGACTGGACATTTAGTTCATGTAGCTATTCCTGAATCTCGAGGTGAACATGTAAGATGGAATAATTTATTAACAGTATTACCGCATCCTCAAGGTTTAGCACCTTTTTTTGCAGGACAATGGAATGTTTATGCTCAAAACCCTGATTCAAATAGTCATTTATTTGGTACTTCTGAAGGATCGGGTACTGCTATTTTAACTTTTCTTGGAGGATTTCATCCACAAACGCAAAGTTTATGGTTGACTGATATGGCTCACCATCATTTAGCTATTGCAGTTCTTTTTATTATAGCTGGTCATATGTATAGAACTAATTTTGGTATTGGTCATAGTATGAAAGAAATTTTAGAAGCACATACCCCTCCGGGAGGCCGTTTAGGTCGTGGACATAAAGGTCTTTATGACACAATTAATAATTCTCTTCATTTTCAGTTAGGTCTTGCTTTAGCTTCTTTAGGAGTTATTACTTCGTTAGTAGCTCAACATATGTATTCTTTACCACCATATGCATTTTTAGCACAAGATTTTACTACTCAAGCGGCATTATATACTCATCACCAATATATTGCTGGATTTATAATGACAGGTGCTTTTGCTCATGGAGCTATTTTTTTCATACGAGATTATAATCCAGAACAAAATAAAGATAATGTATTAGCAAGAATGTTAGAGCATAAAGAAGCAATTATATCACATTTAAGTTGGGCTAGTCTATTTTTAGGTTTCCATACTTTGGGACTTTATGTTCATAATGATGTTATGCTTGCTTTTGGTACTCCAGAAAAACAAATATTAATTGAACCTGTATTTGCTCAATGGATACAATCTGCTCATGGTAAAGCTTTGTATGGTTTTGATGTACTTTTATCATCAGCAGATAGTCCAGCTTTCAATGCTGGTCAGACTATATGGTTGCCAGGTTGGTTAGATGCTATTAATAATAATAGTAATTCATTATTTTTAACTATTGGTCCTGGAGATTTTTTAGTTCATCATGCTATTGCTTTAGGTTTACATACAACTACATTAATTTTAGTGAAAGGTGCTTTAGACGCACGTGGTTCTAAATTAATGCCAGATAAAAAAGAATTTGGTTATAGTTTTCCATGTGACGGTCCGGGGCGCGGAGGAACTTGTGATATTTCAGCATGGGATGCTTTTTATTTAGCTGTTTTTTGGATGTTAAATACTATTGGATGGGTCACTTTTTACTGGCATTGGAAACATATTACTTTATGGCAAGGAAATGTAGCTCAATTTAACGAATCTTCTACATATTTAATGGGATGGTTACGAGATTATTTATGGTTAAATTCTTCACAACTTATTAATGGGTATAATCCATTTGGTATGAATAGTTTATCTGTTTGGGCATGGATGTTTTTATTTGGACATCTTGTTTGGGCTACTGGTTTTATGTTTTTAATTTCTTGGCGTGGCTATTGGCAAGAGCTTATTGAAACTTTAGCTTGGGCTCATGAACGTACGCCTTTAGCTAATTTAGTTCGCTGGAAAGATAAACCAGTAGCTCTTTCTATTGTTCAAGCACGCTTAGTTGGGTTAGCCCATTTTTCAGTAGGTTACATATTTACTTATGCTGCTTTTTTAATTGCATCTACATCTGGTAAATTTGGTTAATAATTATTAAATAAAATAAATTTTATTTATTTTTATTGAATAGGAGAGATTTTAATTTTAAAACTAAAATTTCTCCTATTCGATAGACAAAATACAAAGTAATATAACAGAATAAAATAAGATGAAAAAAAAAAGCTAAAAAAATTTAAACAAAATTTTCACTTATTTCACCATTTTTAATTAAAACAAATATTTTACTTATTAAATAAAAAAATTATGGCAAAGAAAAGTCTTATTGAAAGAGAAAAAAAAAAACAAAGATTAGAAAAAAAATACCAAAATTCTCGCCAATTTATTAAAAAAAAAATAAAGGAAACTTTATCTTTAAATGAAAAATGGGAATTTCAAAAACAATTACAAACTTTACCACGTAACAGTGCACCTACAAGACTTCATCGTCGCTGTTTTTTAACCGGACGGCCTAGAGCAAATTATCGTGATTTTGGTTTATCTAGACATGTCTTAAGAGAAATGGCTCATGCATGTTTTCTACCTGGACTAACAAAATCCAGTTGGTAAAAATTTTGCAGAGACATGAACAAAAGAAAAACTATAATTAAAAAGCCCCCTAATTAAAAAATTTAAATTCTAATTCAAGTTAGGGGGTTTCACGAATAAATAAAAAAGTCATTGTTTGATCAGTTAGAAATATGTTATGATAGTTTGACGCGGGGTAGAGCAGCCTGGTAGCTCGCAAGGCTCATAACCTTGAGGTCATGGGTTCAAATCCCGTCTCCGCTAAATTTATTTGTAGCCAAAATATAAAACAAATATAGTAACTTTTATAATATTTATAATTAAATAAATGAAGAATATTAAGAATTAACTTTTAATTCATCATTTTTTTTTAATTTTTTTATTTTTTCAACTAATTTTAAATTTAGAATTAATTCTCTTGTTATAATAATCTTACAAATCCAAAGGCGGGTAGCGGGAATCGAACCCGCATATTCTCCTTGGCAAGGAGGAATTTTACCATTAAACTATACCCGCAGTGATATTTATATATATATGTACAAACTTATATATATATTTTTTTTTGAATATAGTCAATTCGTTATTGTATGATTTTTATTACTAAATAATAAAAATAATAAATTATTATAATTAAAAAAAACCCTCCCTAGTAGAAAATATTTTTTTTATCTTGTATAAAATGCTTTTTAAAACTTAGAATATAAGGTCTACGAAGGGAGGGAAGTGAAAACGTTTTACTTTCTTTTATTTATTATTTTATTAGAAACGAGATAAAGTTTTATGATATAAAAGAATTAAGAACACCAACCAAAAAAACCAAGCCAATCCATAATGAAGCACCTGAAAACACAACATTTTTACTACTTGACCAACCATCAGGAGAGGCAAGCACGACAGGTACACCAATTACTAAAAGAAACGAAATAGCAATTAATGCAAACACAGCCAACTGAAAGGCAATAGTCATGGTTGTGGTTCTCCAAGTTAAAAAAATAAATTAAATTATACCGTTAATCCTTTTCTAGTAATTATTTATTTACTAAACTAAAATATTTCAAATTTTTTTAATTCAAAAAATATTTACTTTTTATTTATGTAAGAATATTGTTAAATAAGGCTTTATTATTATATAATTATAATTAATGACCTTAGTACTTTTTTTACTTAAAAAAAATAGGAGAGATGGCCGAGTGGTTTATGGCTCCGGTCTTGAAAACCGGCATAGTTTTTAAAAACTATCGAGGGTTCGAATCCCTCTCTCTCCTTTAAATTTTTTGTCAGATAAATGTTTTTTATAAAAAAATTAAGTTCTATATGGCTCGACTAAAAAAAGTCGAGCCATATTAATAACTAATTTGTTTTTTTATTATTAATTAAGAGGTGTCATAGAAAGAACAGGTTCAAAATCGCGATCAATTCCTTTTTCAAATCCAGCTGCAGCCGCACGCGCTCTTCCTGCATGCCATAAATGACCGACAAAGAAAAAGAATCCTAAAACAAAATGTGAAGTAGCTAACCAACTTCGTGGAGAAACGTAATTTACTGCATTAATTTCAGTAGCTACACCTCCTACAGAATTTAAAGAACCTAATGGCGCATGAGTCATATACTCTGCCGAACGTCGTTCTTGCCAAGGTTGAATATCTTTTTTCAATTTACTCAAATCTAACCCATTAGGACCCCGTAAAGGTTCTAACCATGGAGCACGAAGATCCCAAAAACGCATGGTTTCTCCTCCGAAAATAATTTCTCCAGTTGGAGAACGCATAAGGTATTTACCTAAACCAGTAGGTCCTTGAGCAGAACCCACGTTAGCTCCCAATCGTTGATCTCTAACTAAGAAAGTGAAAGCTTGAGCTTGAGATGCTTCTGGCCCAGTAGGTCCATAAAATTCACTTGGATAAGCGGTATTATTGAACCAAACAAAACAGCAAGCAATAAAACCAAAAACGGCAATTGCTCCAAGACTATAAGATAAATAAGCTTCTCCAGACCAAACAAGAGCACGACGTGCCCAAGCAAATGGTTTTGTTAAAATATGCCAGATTCCACCAAAAATACAGATAGAACCTAACCAAACATGTCCCCCAATAATATCTTCTAAGTTATCTACACTAACAATCCATCCTTCTCCACCAAAAGGTGATTTAAGTAAATAACCAAATATAACACCAGGGCTAAGAGTAAGATTTGTAATTTTTCTTACATCGCCTCCTCCAGGAGCCCAAGTATCATAAACACCTCCAAAATATAAAGCTTTAAATACTAAAAGAAAAGCACCAGCACCTAGTAAAATTAAATGAATACCTAAAATAGTAGTCATTTTATTTTTATCTTTCCAAACATAACCAAAAAAAGGAAAAGATTCTTCTAAAGTTTCTGGCCCAATAAGCGCATGATAAATTCCTCCGAAACCTAAAACAGCGGAAGAAATTAAATGAAGTACCCCAGATACAAAGTATGGAAAAGTATCTATAACTTCCCCACCAGGACCTACTCCCCATCCTAAAGTAGCTAAATGAGGAAGTAAAATTAATCCTTGTTCATACATAGGTTTTTCTGGCACAAAATGAGCTACTTCGAAAAGATTCATTGCTCCAGCCCAAAATACAATTAATCCAGCATGAGCTACATGAGCACCTAGTAATTTACCAGATAAATTAATAAGTCTAGCATTACCAGCCCACCAAGCAAAACCAGTCGTTTCTTGATCACGACCACCTAAAGACAAAGTTCCATTAAAGAGCGTTTCCACGGGGTAAAACCTCCTCGGGGAATACAAAATTTTCATGAGGCTGATCTTGAGCGGCCATCCAAGCACGGATACCTTCATTTAAAAGAATATTTTTAGTATAGAAAGTTTCAAATTCAGGATCTTCTGCTGCACGGATTTCCTGAGAAACAAAATCATAAGCACGTAGATTTAAAGCCAGTCCAACTACTCCAATTGCACTCATCCATAAACCAGTTACTGGAACAAATAACATAAAGAAATGTAACCAGCGTTTATTTGAAAATGCAACACCAAAAATTTGAGACCAAAAACGATTAGCTGTAACCATAGAATAAGTTTCTTCAGATTGAGTTGGGTTAAAGGCACGAAATGTATTTGCACCATCACCGTCTTCAAACAAAGTATTTTCAACAGTTGCACCATGAATAGCACATAAAAGAGCAGCTCCCAAAACTCCAGCAACACCCATCATATGAAAGGGATTTAAAGTCCAGTTATGAAAACCTTGAAAAAATAAAATAAATCGAAAAATGGCAGCTACACCAAAACTAGGTGCAAAAAACCAGCCTGATTGACCAAGAGGGTAAATTAAAAATACAGAAACAAAAACAGCAATTGGACCAGAAAAAGCAATTGCATTATAAGGGCGTAATTGCACAGATCTAGCTAACTCAAATTGACGCAACATAAAACCTATTAAAGCAAAAGCACCGTGAAGAGCGACAAAAGTCCATAAACCACCTAGTTGACACCAACGAGTAAAATCTCCTTGTGCTTCAGGACCCCATAATAGCAATAAAGAATGTGCTAAACTATTAGCAGGAGTAGAAACTGCAGCAGTTAAAAAATTACAGCCTTCTAAATAAGAGCTAGCCAATCCATGAGTATACCATGAAGTAACAAAAGTTGTACCTGTAAACCATCCACCTAAAGAAAAATAGGCACATGGAAAAAGTAATAAACCAGACCAGCCTACAAATACGAAACGATCTCTTCTTAGCCAGTCATCCATGCTATCAAATAAACCTTTTGGTTCTTTGGAAGACTTTCCAATGGCTATAGTCATAGTGATTCTCCTATTTAACTATTTTAATCATTTTTAAGTACCTTAAATAAAAAATAAAATTTAAATAATATTTATATTTTTTGTAAATAAACTCTTCTATATTTTAAATAATTAAAATTTTAGAAGATAGGTAAACTTTTCTTTTCTTTATTTTTATTTTTTTACACGTGCCTTTAACTCAAAAAAAAAATTTTTTATTTTACTTTTTTCTAGCAAAATCTATTATAAGAATAGCCAATTTATTTATAATAAAAATCTTTAAATTAACTAAAATATTATTTATTTATTTTAAATATTTTTTTTGTAAAAATAAATAAAATTTTTATTAAAAATGTACTATTGTTATTAATTTCCAACTAATTTATCAATTCTATTATATCAGTTAATTGTTTTATATCCAATTTAGTCAAAATTTTTCATAAAAAAAATTATTTAGTTAATCAAATTTTTATATTTGATTTTTTGTTCTATTTTTTATTTTCAATATTTTATTTACTAAAATTTTTTATAATGTGTCTTAGTTTAATTAAATTAATAATATACTTTAACTTAAACATAAAAAACATAATTTATATTATTTTTGAGCATTTTAAAATTTTTTTATTTAAGTCTAAATATATACAAGCCCTTTATCAGATTTGAACCGATGACTTACGCCTTACCATGGCGTTACTCTACCACTGAGTTAAAAGGGCCATTTTAGTTAATTATTTAAAAATAAATATAAATTAGTTTGTGATAAAAAAGATATATTTGTCAACTTAAATTTTACTAATTAAGGTTAAATTGAAAATTTATTTAATTTTTAGAAAGTTTAAAGCTTTTTTAATTTACTATTTCTTAAAAAAATTATATAGTTATTTATAATGTAAAAAATGAAGCATATTATTAACTATTGACAGTAAATAAAGAATTAAGTAACATAAATATGAGGATTAAGCCCCCATCGTCTAGTGGCCTAGGACACCTCTCTTTCAAGGAGGCGACGGGGATTCGAATTCCCCTGGGGGTATTACGAAAAAATGTTTATAATACTTCATTATTACGTCAAATCTTTTATAAAAAATTTAAAAAAGAAAAAAGAATAACAAAAGGCTTTATTAGTCTAATTTATTATTTTTATCTTTTTGGGTCGATGCTCGAGCGGTTAATGGGGACGGACTGTAAATCCGCTGGCAATGCCTACGCTGGTTCAAATCCAGCTCGGCCCAAAGTTTATCAAAATTTATAAATAAAAAATTTTACATATTTTTTATTTTGTTTATTTTTTAAGTTAATAGAATTTTTTTTATAATTTCAAATAAAAAAAAAGTTTATTACTTCTTATTATATTAATTTGACATAAACCTTTTTAGATCGACATAATAAATCTATATATATTTGTAGGGATTGTAGTTCAATTGGTTAGAGCACCGCCCTGTCAAGGCGGAAGTTGCGGGTTCGAGTCCCGTCAATCCCGTATATTTAATATAAATGAATTAAATGAATTAAATAACTTAATCAAATTTTATTAATATTTTTCTCTATTTTTTATTAAATTAATTTAAATAACCCTTTTCTTATTTTATTATCAAATAAAAAATTTTTAAATTTTAATAAAAAGAAATTATATTAAAAAAAACAGTATTTTTTAATATAATTTCTTTTTGTTAATATATTTAATTTTTTTATTAAATAAAAAAAAAAGAAAGTAACTTTTAATTTATTTTGTTTAATTTATTAATAAAATAGTCAATTTCGTTTTGAAAAAGCCATTTATTTTTAAGTAATATTTTTGTCATTTCATTCAATAAACTTTGATGCAAAATAAAAAATTTTAATAAGTATTTATAAATTTCTAAAAGAGTAGAATAAATAAAAGAATCGTTAAATAATAAATTATTTATTTTTAACCATCTTTGTTGATTATTTAATAATTCAAAACGAGTCATATTTTCTAGTGGATTTTCAATTAACCAACGCTGATATAAATATACAGGAGTAAATACTTGTGGGCGTTTTAATTGAACACCAATTTTTTCAATACGCTTAAAATTTTCAAAACTATTTTTTTCAATAAAAGGTAATTGATTCCACCAATTTATTGAAAAATCATTTATGGAATCTCGACCATACCCACGATGAAGAAAAAATTGTTTAATTTTTTGACTTGAACGAGATTTTTCTCGTTCTCTTCTTGCTCCATAAGTAACATATAATCTTCTTAGCATTTCTTCATCTATAACTAAATTTTGACGTGAAAAAATAAAGTGATGATTTCGAAATAATAAACCAGTAGGATCCCAAAGAAAGCGTCCTCCAATAAATAACATAGGATTATTAGATAATCGAGATTCTATTCTATATTCTGTAAATAATCGGGAAAAGCCTAAAATTCCAAACTTTTCTTCTAATAAAATATTTTCTAATTGAAATTCTAATTCTTGTACATTTCTTCGTCTTATGCGGGATAAAACCCTTTCATAAGGAAGTTGTTCTTTTATTTTGTGTTGAATAATTTCAAAAAATTGAGAATTTTTTTGTGAACCATTAAATTCTTTTTTTTTTGAAAAATCAAAATTATATGTAATTTTTAATTCATTAGGTCTATTTATCCAATTAAATAAACTCGTACGAACAAAATTAAGACGAGATATTTTAGGAGCCCAAGTTATATTACTAGTTAATTGATAAAGTTCTTTTTTGTACAAAAATTTTTGATTAAGAGATTTATTTACCAATGTATTTTTCGTATTTTTATTTATTATTGAAAAAAGTCCTTTTTTAATCATATGTAAAGGATTTTTTGATTGAAACTGAAAATTAAAATTCTTTTTTTTATTAATACTTTCTTTTTCAAATATTTCTAGCCATGAAAATTCTTTTAAAAGGCTTTCTAAAATATTACAAGCTAAATAAAAATCATTTTCAGCATATTTATCAAGTGAAATTAAATTATCTGGTTTATTTTTTAATATAAACCACGAATCTCGAGCAGCCAATCCAGCTAAACAACCTAAAATATGAGGTAAAATAATAAATTCTTTTATTGCTGATTCAAAATTTGAAGGTTCTAAATACCATTTAGATAAATAATAAAATTTTTTTTTCCATAAATCGTTACCAAAATATAAAGGATTTTTAGATGAGTTTTTGATAAATAAATTTTGTACAATAATTTTTCCAACTTTATAAAAAACTATCCCATAATTTTGCTTACAATTCATTTTGTTATTTGTATAGGTAGAACCTAAAGCTTGTCTATGAAAAGCTAATCGTATAATATTTTTTTCTATTATGAATTTATTTTGGCCCAAACTAATTAATAAAATTTCATTAATAAGTCCTGCTAAATCGCGTGCATTATAGCCTATGGTTCTATATCCAAATTCATTAATACTTAATTTTTTGTTTTTTGAATAAAAATATTCACTATGTTTATTATATAATAAAATTGAAATTTTTTTTTTTCTTTGTAAACCATTAAACATTCGAATATTTATTAATTGATCTAATCTATTTGGAGAAATTAAAGCAGGATCCACTTTTTTAGGAAAATGAGTTGAACCAACAATTATGATATTGTGAGTGTTTTTTTTATTAAAACTAGTTTGAAAATATTTTAAAAAAATACCAAGTAAAAAAGTTGGATCAGATTCTACATTTTGAGTTGAACGGTTTACATTAAGTTCATGAATATTTGGCATCCATATTATACATGGAGATAATTTTTTTGCTAATTCTAAAATAAGAGTTAATCTTCGTAAACTTTCCATTAAAATATTCATCCAGCTGTCAGTTAGAATGTCTGGTTTATTATATAAAAGTTTATTTATAGATATTTTTATTAAAGGGACAAAAGAATTTGCTGCTATATTTTTAACCAAATAAGAACGTCCAATTTCTAATGAACCTATTAATAAAATTCCTTTTGAAGAAAAAAGTCTTAATTCAAGTGGAACAGGTTTTTTGTAAAAATTGTTATAAAAAGTTGATTTTAAAGTATTAATTTTCCATAAGCTATGTAAAGAAGTCGCTTTTTGCCATAAAGATAAAAAAACTAAATTTTCTGCTAAATAAAATTGATCAAATGGATAATTTATTAAATTTTTTTGATAATTTTCTGTCAAATTTTCTAAATAATTTTTTAATTTGTATTGTTTTACAATTGGATTATCGAATTGAAACCTTATAGAATTATTATTATAATTTAATTTTGATTTATATTGTTCAATGCTTTTGTTAGTTATTAAAGACTGAACTAATAATTTTTGTTCTCTGCGAGAAAGATCTAATCCTTTATTGTTAATTAATAATGTGTTTAATTTTTTTTTCGTAAATAAATAAAATTTTACATTTTTTATATAATGTTTTAAATTTCTAAAAAAATGCATTAGTAGATTTTCTGCTTTAGTAAATTGTACTAAGTTATTATGCATTAAATTATTTAAATATTTTCCACGTGAAGAATCTATTAAAGATTGAATTATTTCAAAATATTTCCATAGTTCAAAATAATCTGAACCTAATAAACTGGAAAAATATTTTTTAAAAAGAAAATAAATAAAAATAATAAAGCTTACAGTTGCTATATACTGTTTATTCCATTTAATAATAAAATTTAAAGAAAAAGATGGACATATAATTTGTTGATTAAGAGGCTGTTTATAAATTTGTTTTAATAAGCGTAAATTCCAAATTTCAAACGAATTACCAATAATTTTATTTATTAAATTAAATAATATATTTTTGAATAAATCTTCTAGTTTTTTTTTTTTATTTTGCAAAATGTTTGGCAAAATATAATTAAATTTATCATTAATATTTAATAATAATTTTAAACATAAATTTAAATTTATGTTTTTAAAATATTTCCACCATTTAAAAGTAAAAAACCATAGTATATATTTTTCAAATAAATCCCACTTTAATAATTTTTTAAACTTATGTATTTTAATTTGTGAAATTAATGTAATAGAATTTATTGAAAAAGAGGATAATATAGATATTTTTTTTTCATTATTAAAATTTATATTATTATTTATATTTTTCTCTAAAATAATATTTATTAAATTATTTTTAGAATTAGAGTTTATACTAAATAATTTATTAGTCCAATTAACTATTTGATTATTTTCGTTTTTAATTTTGCTAAAAAACTCAGAAAGTAAAAAATTTTCAAAATTATTTATTTGATAAACTTTTTTTCTTTCTTTTATATGCGTATTTTTATTTAAATTTAAACTTTTTGAATTGATTTTTTTTTTATAAAAACTAAAATTAAATCTAATTAAAAAATTAAATAATTTATTTAAATCAAATTTTTTAAAAAAAATTAATTTCTGAGAATTAAATTTTTTAAATTTTTTGAATAAAAAAGTTTTGTAAATTTGTGATTCGAAATTTAAATTTTTATTTAATTTTTTATAAAAAAAAGTTAATTGCTTTTTAGATAAAATTTTTTTTTCTATAGCTATACTTTTTATTAATTTTTTATACATTAAATTATTATTATTATTTTTTTTTAAATAAAAATTTAAATTTTTTTTATAACTTAAATTAGAATAATATAAAAAATTTAATAACTTTAGTGTATCTGATTTAGAAAATGACGAATTTAATAAAACTTTATTAGGTATTTTTATAGAATTAAAATGAAATTTTTTATTTTGCCATATTGGTATAAAAAAAATGTTATTAAAAATTTTTGCATAAATTTGATTATTATTATTATTAAAATAATTAATAAAAAAATTATTAATTAATATTTTATTAAAATAAAAATCTATGTTTAATTTATAATAAATATTAAATGTTCTTTCCTCTAATAAAATATTTTTATTTAAAAAAAAATTTTGAATTTTTTTTTTATTATTTGTAGTTTTTAAAGAAAAAATTAGTTTTTTTGAAACTTTATTAATTTTTTTTTGAAAGACGGGTAAAAAGCTTGTATAAAATATATAAATAGTTTTTTTATTTAATTTAGTAAACCATTGTATAATTAAATTTTTTTTATTTAAAAAATTTATTTTATTAGAAAAAAATAATAACTTTTTTTGTTTCTCAGTAAAAAATTTAAATCGCTTTTTACTTATTTTTTTTTCGTCTATTAAAATAGATTGATGAAAATTATAATAAATATATTTATTTTTTTTTCTAGTAATCAAAGTTTTTTTTTTTTTTTTCCAATTTAATAAAGTTTGATTAACTATAACTTTTGTTATTTTTTTTAAATTTATTTTTTTTTTATAATAAAATAATTTATTAATTAAAAATAAGTTTTTAGAACAATTTACTAAATTTTTGCAAAAATTATTAAAAATTAATTTGTAATTATTTATAATTTCAGTATAAAATTTTGAAAAAATGTTATAAATTTTCAATTTAATTTCTAGATTAGTTTTTAGAAAATTTGGGTTTTTTTTATTTATTTTTTTTAAATCTATTTTGGTAATTAATAATTTTTTTTTTAATTTAGAATTTTTTTTATTTTTATAATTTAAAGTAGAACTAATAATTTTAGTAGAATATAAATTATATTTAATTAATAATAAATTTAAGTTATTTAACAACATAGCTAAATCTACAAAATAGTTTTTTTGAAAAAATAAAATTTTATTGTATTTTAAAATTTTATTATTATTAGTAAGACTTATATTTTTATAAATAAAAAACCATAATAAATAAAAAATATTTTTTGCGGATTTGCACTCTTCTAACGAAATTAATTTTTTTATATTATTTTTTTTTTTGTAAATAATTTTATAAGCATAATCTAAAAAAATAAAAGAATTTAAATTTTTATAATTTTTTTTAAGTTTCCATAAAAAAACTAATCTAAAATTATCTGGTTTTGGAAAATCTCTAAAAAAAATATTTTTTTGCTTTTTAATTCCTCGGAAATTTTTTTTATATTTTTTAGTAATAAAAGAAGCAATATTTAGTTCATCTATAGATAAAAAACTTGAAAAAATATTATAACTTAATTTTAAATTTTGTTTATTTTTAAAAAAAAAGAAATTTGACTTTGTTATGTTTTTTTTACTTTTATTTAAAAAAACTATATTGCAATTTATTGGAGTAATAATTTGTTTAATATTTTTATTATTTAATTTTTTTTTATCTAAAAGCCATTTCAAAAAAAATGTGTTTGATTTAATAAAATTAAAATTAGTTTCAATTTTATTTAAACTTTTTTTTTTATATAACGATTTTAATTTAAATAATTTTATATCTAATTTGTTGTTATCAATTTCAATTTTCTTTAAAGTATTTTTGTATTTAAATAAATTTTTTTTATAAAACTGCCATATATAAAATTCAGCATAATTATTAAAAAAAAACCATCCTTTTTTTTTTATTAAAAAATAAGATTTTGCAATAATTGGATCTGATTCACCCCAAAATTTTAAAGTTTGAATTAAATTGTTTTTTACTAAATAAAATTGTTTAATATTTTTTTTTTTATAACATATTGGAATTGAAAAAAATAATTTAAAATTATAATTAGTATTGTTTTCTAAATTAATAATTGTTGAATTAAAATTATTTAATTTTAAAGGATTTTCTACTTCAAAAATTAATTTTTCACAAAAATCAGAAAATATTTGAAGAAGTAAAGTATCTTCGAATACTTTTTTATTTTTAATTGATTTTAAATTTTTTTTTTGTAAATTTTCAACAAAAAAAGAATCAAATTTTTTTTCCCAATCATAATTTTGACAAAGTATATTAGTTATATAAAATTTAAAAAAGTATTTTAAATCATTTATATTTTTTTTTTTTAATAAATTGTCAACTTTTTTTATCGAATTGGCAGATATTTTCCAACTAGGCAGAATTTCTTTTATAATCCAAAGTTTCCACCATTCTGAGTTTTCAATTAAAATTTTATTGTATGCAGGTATAAAAGAAAGTTTTTTTTTTAAATTTGGTTTAATAATAGAATATTGTGTTTTTTTTTTTAAATCAAAATTTTCGGAGAGAGACTGACGCGTAAAAGTTGAAATGTTTTTTTTATTGAAGGTTTCTTTTAACTTTTTTTCTTTATATTTATAATAATTTATTTGTCCAGAAACTATTTTAACTAAACTTAAATATTTTTTTTCAATAATATTTTTACTACTTAAACGATATAAAAAAATTGATAAGATAAGTAATAAAAAAGTATTAAATATTGAACTTTTATTAATTTTTGAACTATTTAAATCACGCAAAATTAATGAACTAATAATTCGAAAGTCAAAAAGTTTAATAAAATTTTCTTTGTTAAAAAAAATTTTAATTAGAAATTTAACTAAATTAGATTCGGTTAATATTTCAAAAAAATATTGAGGGTTTTTTATTTCTTCTAATTTTAATCTTTTAAATAAATATTTGTTTTTTGATAATTCTTGTTTCATTTTCTTTACAGCAGTTAGCTAAAACTTTATAATAACTAGATTTTTATATACAAATTTAAATAAATAACTTTAAAATTTTAAATTTTTTTATTTTTTAATTATAAAAAAGTTTGCTAGAATTATTATTCTACCTAAAATTAAATTTTAATAGTTTTTTTATGTGGAATTTTATTTAATATATTTATGTTATTTTATTTATAATGACATAAACAAAAGGTTTCGTCAACTAATATAAATAAAATTAAAAAACTTTTATTATTTATAAAAAAAAATACTAAAAATTTTAATGGGCGAACGACGGGAATTGAACCCGCGCATGGTGGATCCACAATCCACTGCCTTAATCCACTTGGCCACGTCCGCCTTTTTTAACTTATTAATTTTTATTAAATGAAAAATAATGACCTTAGGATTTTAGTTCCTAAGGTCATTATTTTTTAAGTTGTTATCCTATTTTGTATAAATTTATAAGAATAAAATTATAACAAAATATTAACTGTTTACAGAAGGAGCTTCAACAGAAGCTAAATCTAGAGGGAAATTATGAGCGTTACGTTCATGCATAACTTCCATACCAAGGTTAGCACGGTTGATGATGTCAGCCCAAGTGTTAATTACACGGCCTTGGCTATCAACAACAGATTGGTTAAAGTTGAAACCGTTTAGGTTGAAAGCCATTGTGCTGATACCTAATGCAGTAAACCAGATACCTACTACAGGCCAAGCAGCTAAGAAGAAGTGTAAAGAACGAGAGTTGTTAAAGCTAGCGTATTGGAAAATAAGTCTACCAAAGTAACCGTGAGCAGCTACGATGTTGTAAGTTTCTTCCTCTTGACCGAACTTGTAACCTGCATTAGCAGACTCATTCTCAGTAGTTTCTCGGATTAAACTTGAAGTTACCAAGGAACCATGCATAGCACTAAATAGAGAGCCGCCGAATACACCAGCTACACCAAGCATGTGGAATGGGTGCATAAGGATGTTGTGTTCAGCTTGGAACACAATCATGAAGTTAAAAGTACCAGAGATTCCTAAAGGCATACCGTCAGAAAAGCTTCCTTGACCAATAGGGTAGATCAAGAAAACAGCAGTAGCAGCCGCAACAGGAGCTGAATATGCAACAGCGATCCAAGGACGCATACCTAAACGGAAGCTAAGTTCCCATTCACGACCCATGTAGCAAGCTACACCAAGTAAGAAGTGAAGAACGATTAGTTCATAAGGACCACCATTGTATAGCCATTCATCTACGGAAGCAGCTTCCCAAATTGGATAAAAGTGCAAACCGATAGCTGCAGAAGTAGGGATGATAGCACCAGAAATTATGTTGTTTCCGTAAAGAAGAGAACCAGAAACAGGTTCACGAATACCATCAATATCTACAGGAGGAGCTGCGATGAAAGCAATAATGAATACAGAGGTTGCAGTTAATAGGGTAGGGATCATTAATACACCGAACCATCCGATGTAAAGGCGGTTTTCAGTGCTGGTAACCCAGTCGCAAAAGCGACCCCATAGGCTTGCGCTTTCGCGTCTTTCTAAAGTTGCAGTCATGGTAAAACTTGGTTTGTAAAATAATAATAATAAGTTACCCAAGTATAAAAACTTGTTAATCTATAGTATTACACAAAATACATTATTATGTCAACTGTTCTTTAAAATGAAATTATTTATTCGTGAAATAGAAAATTATTTAAATTAAATGTATTGTTCACTATTAAGTAAATGATTATAAATTTATTTCGCAAAATAAAAAATATTTAACACGATTTTTTAGTAAAAATTATTAATGTAAGTTGTATTAAAATGGGTTGCCCGGGGCTCGAACCCGGAACTCGTCGGATGAAAGTCGATGAATTTATTTTTCTTGTTTTAATAAAATTGAAGAAAAAAAAAACATCTCTTCCCAAACCGTGCTTGCAATTTTTATTGCACACGGCTTTCTCTATGTAATCATTTTATTTTATTAAAAAATTTATGGGTAATTTTTTTATTTGTACTATTATTAAATTACTCATTTTAGCAAATATTTATTTTCATTAATTAAAATAATTATTATTAAGTATTTTAATTATTAGTATTTTTTTTTTGCAATAATTTTGCTAAATAATTTATTTGAATTATATCAAAATACCAAATTTTTTTTATAGATGGATATAGTTTAAAAAATTTCAAATTAATTAATTCTTGCTTTTTAAAAAAAAGAGATTTTGCAAAAAAACTTGAACTATATTTGTTCCAAACATAACGTATAGTGGTTTTATGTTTACAAGCTAAAGTTTTAGCACAAGAAAATCGTAATATATATTGTACTTGATATAAATTTTTTTTATTTTTGCATCCACTGTAATAATAAAAAAAATTTTTCCAAATTTGATCAAAACGATTAAAAATTTCGTCATCTGTTAAAGTTGTCCAAGCTAATTTACTTGTTGGGTGTCCTAACATATTACAAAATTTCTCTTTGGCTAATAATTCAATTAAAGATGATATTTGAGTAATAGAATAAAGTTCTTTTTTTATAATATATGTTTTTTTTAAATAATGTATCATTTTAATTTTAATTAAAACTTTTTTTATTTGAATACCAAAAAGGTAACCTAAAAAAGAAAAACAGCTTTTAGACAGTTTTTTTATATTTATTCTATAAGGTTTAAATAAATAGTAAAAATAATAATGCCAAAATTTAAAAAGAAAAAAATTCCATTTTTCTGCTAAATAATTAGAACTTTTTATTGCTACAACATAATTATTTTCATATCTTATATAATGAAAAAACATTTTTTTTTTATAAAAAAAAAATTGTAATTTTATCCAGAAAATATCATTAAAAATATGCTTTATTTTTTTACTACAACATCTTTTATCAAGTAAAGTCAAATATGATAAAGATTTGAAATAGTTAAAATTTTTCCATTGATTAATTAAAAAGAATTCTAGTTCATGAATATAATAATGCCACAAAAATATTGATAACTTAGTAATTTCTTTTTGAGAAAAAAAAAAATTGTCATTTAAAATAATTAATTTTTTATTTTTATGCGTTATTAATCGTAATAAGTGAGAAAAAGAAGCATCTTGTATGCGTCGACGAAAAATTCGGATTAAAATTTCTGGATGCAAAAAATGAGGTATTTTTGCATTTAAAATGTAATTAGAATGTAAAAAATGATCTTCTATAAAAGGAAATACAGAGTGAATAGATTGAGAATTATTCCATTTAGTAAAATTTTTTATAAAAGAGTTTTCTAATTGCACAGAAAAAAAAATTTCTAAAATTATGGCAAAACCTTCTTGAATTACTTTAAAATAAAATTTGTTATTATAATTATTATTATTAAGTAATTTATTGTAGTTTTTATTTAATTTTTGATTTTTTTTAGTTCGGCGTATTCTATTAATCAAACGTTTTAATGTTAAAAAACTAAAATATTCATTTAAATTAGAATTTTCTTTTTTTTTTAACTTTATTTTATTAAAAAGACGATTATAAGCAATTGCATAAAGATCGTCTTGAAATAAAAGTGGGTATAAAAAACGTTGTTGCCATATAACTTTTTTTTTATTTTTATCTAATTTTTCTATCTTTTGCAAAATTTCTGCTGTGTTTCTCATTTAAACAACCTCTTAAAATATAAAATGATACATAGTGCAATCTATTGAAATAAATTTAAACATTTTAAGAAATAAAGTTAATTTATCTTGAAAAATTTTGATTGCTCTTCTGACTTAAATTTTTTTTAATTTAGTCAGCAAACTTGTTATTTTTTTACATTTTTTTTTATTTTAGGATCTATTTTTAGTAAAAAGAATCTTATAATAAGTATAAGATTAAACCTCTTTTATATTGACTATTAATTTTATTTTAACTTTTTAATTAATAAAAAGAATTCAAAATATATTTTTTGAATAGAAGCTCGTTCTTCTGGTTTTACTTTTAATTCAAGCAATTTAGCTTTATCCATTAATTTTTTGACTTAAAAATAAAAACGACATGCTATTTTTTCTGGCAAATTTCTTTTTGAGATTAGTCGTAGTTTTACAAACCTTTGTCAATAGTTTGGATGAATTTTTTATTTCATCTAAATGTATAAAATTCTTTAGTCGCACTTAAAAGCCGAGTACTCTACCATTGAGTTAGCAACCCTTATTTTTTTATTAAAATAAACTACTTTTTAAATAAAATTTTTTAATAGAATTAATAATAAAATTAATCAAGTATCAAAAAATATTAAATTTATTATATGTCAATAAGTTTTTCTTGTCAATGCAATATTGACAAAAAATATACATTTTATTTGTTTTAATTATTTAATTTAATTTAAACACTAAGTTTTTTTTGTTACTCTAAAATTTAAAGTAACAAAAAAATTTAGCATTTTAAAATTATTTTTTAAAAAAATCAAATTTTTTTTTTAGAAAATTAGAAAAAAAAGAAAATATATTGGTAATATTAATTATATTTTTAATTGGAAGAAAAAAAACTAAATAAATATATAATGAACAGAAAAAAACAGGGTAATAAAAAAATAACTGAATAAAAGAAAAAATGGGATTCATAAACTTCTCCTAAATTTTAAATTAAATTTGTTCAAAACTTATGCTAATTTTTATTAAATTTTTTTAGTTAGCTAAAAAAATTTAATAAAAATTAGCATGAGTTTTTTTTTGCTCCTTATAAACTATTGCTTTAATCTTTAAATATTTTTTCACAAAAGTATTTTTATAAAAAAATATGTATATATATCTTTTTCAATTACTCCTAAAAATATTGAATTTTTTTTAATAAAAAGCAAATTCAAAAACATTTAAGCACTTAAAGCTTCTTTGGCTGCATACATTATATCAACAGTAATATTTGTCACATTATTTTGACGTGCAAATTTTTCAGTATTTCTTTTAATTTTACCTCTAACAAATCCAGGTATTTTATTTAATTCTAATTGACTTTCATAATTCCAAGTCAAATCAGTATCTGTTGATAATGATTTTGTAATTACTTCTTTTGTATCATGACCACCAAAAATTTCTAAAAGATGATCTTCCATACCTAAAGTAAAAGAATTATAAACTAGATCAGCAATTTGATTAGTACCTTCGTAGCCTAAAAAAGGACGATATCCTAAAGGAAAATTTTGAATATGAACTGGTGAAGAAATAACTCCACAGGGAATATCAAGACGTTTACCAATATGACGTTCCATTTGAGTACCAAATATTGCAGATGGTTCAATTCGAGCAATCATATCGCCTACTTTAGTATGATCATCTGTAATTAATATTTCATCGCAAAATCCTTGTACTTGTTCTTTAAACCATTCTGCATCGTGTTTACAATAAGTACCTGTGCAACTAACACGAATTCCCATTTCTCGAGCAAGAATTTTAGTTATTGAAGCGGCATGGGTTGCATCACCAAAAACAACGGCTTTTTTTCCTGTTAAATTTTGGCAGTCAATAGAACGTGAAAACCAAGCAGCTTGAGAAACAAACCTTGTTTGCTGATCAATATAAGGTTCATAATTAAATTTTTCATTAGAAACTAAATTATTTACATGTTTTTGAATTTGTCGAATACATTCAGCTATATCCACAATTCCCATAGGTGTAATAGATACGTATGGCATTCCAAAATTTTTTTCTAAATAAATAGCTGTCATTAAACCTACTTCACGATATGGAACTAAATTAAACCAAGCTTTTGGTAAGTCTTGAAGATCTTTTACAGAACCACCTTCAGGAATTACTTTATTTATTTTAATATTCAAATCTTGTAATAAGCGCTTCAATTCACGATAATCATGTTGATTGTGAAAACCTAGTGTAAAAATTCCAATAATGTTTGCTGAAGGTTCTTTTGTTATAGATTGATCTAATGTTCCTTGTCGACGAGCTTTTTCTAAATAATAGCGAATTACTTGTTCTAAAGTTCTATCTGCCGCTTGAAGCTCATTAACTCGGTAATGATTTACATCAGCCAGAATAACATCTGAATTTGAAGTTATAGAAGCTCTATCAACAAAATTTTGTAAATCTTCTTGTAAAATACTAGAAGTACATGTAGGTGTTAAAACAATTAAATCTGGGCGTTCTTCTTTGTCTTTCCGCGTTATATTATCAACTACTTTTTCTTGAGATCCACGTGCTAATACATGACGATCAACTATACTAGCTGTTACAGGAGTAAAATCTCTTTCTCTTTCTAGCATTGAACGCATTACATTAAAATAATCATCTCCTAAAGGAGCATGCATAATAGCATGAACATTTTTAAAAGAACTGGCTACACGAAGAGTTCCAATGTGAGCAGGTCCAGCATACATCCAATAAGCTAATTTCATAAATATAGTCTCTTTATAACTTTCAATAAATATTTTAATAAAATAATGTAATCTTTTTTTATTTTACACCATAGAAATATCCCTTGCCATATTTATTTAATTGTCATAATATAGTATTTCTAATACAATATATTATAAATTATTAATAATAGAAATAATTTTTTTATATAGTTTCTTATTTATTTATTTATTATAAATACTTTTATAAATAGTTAATCTGGGACGGAAGGGTTCGAACCTCCGAATATCAGGATCAAAACCTGCTGCCTTACCACTTGGCCACGCCCCATAAATAGACAATATAAGTAAATACTTATATTAATATTTTGTCAATCGCTTTATTTATTTTTTTACTCAAATCAAACAATACTGTTTGATTTGAGTAAAAAAATAAATAAAGCGATTGACAAAATAAAACGACTACTATTATTAAAAATATAAAATATATTTGATACTAATAAAACCTATAGTAAGATATACAGAAGAGCTTTTTTTATTAACTAATGAAAATTTTTTCATTTGTTATTAAATCATTATAATAATTTTTTATTGGAGAACATAAATGCTAACTATGTTTAATATTTATTTAGATAACGCATTTCATTTGAATGGTATCATTTTGGCTAAATTACCTGAAGCTTACGCTATTTTTGATCCAATTGTAGATGTAATGCCGATTATTCCTGTATTTTTCTTTCTTTTAGCTTTTGTTTGGCAAGCTTCTGTAAGTTTTAGATAAATTTTTTATTTATAGAATTTAAAATTTTTTGTTGTTTTTTCTTTTATTCTAATTTCAGGACGGAAGTGATTTTTTCACTTTCGTCTTAATATACGTATAATATATTTATATTAATATTTTTTTACTTTATATTTTTATAAATATAAAATATTTTTATTTTATTTTTATTTTATTAATAAAATTAATTTTATGTAAATAAAGTAATAAAATTTTAATTTAATAATTTAATTAATTTTTTAGGTATCGGAGAAATGGCAAAGTGGTTAATTGTATTTATTTTAATGTATTTATTTTAAAATTTCAAAAATTATTGTAGATTTATTTCATTTTTATGATAAGGGGGTTCAAATCCTCCTTTCTCCATGATTTCGATTTAAACGTCAAAAGAAAAAAATTTAAAAATAAAAATTTGTTTTTTTATTAAAAAAAATTAAATTTATAATTTATTCTATTCTATTTCTAGTAATGATCCCGGAGATTACGTTATGCTTACTCTTAAGCTGTTCGTTTACACAGTGGTTATTTTTTTTGTTTCTCTTTTTGTTTTTGGATTTTTATCAAATGATCCTGGCCGTAATCCGGGACGTAAAGAATAATTTCATACATATATAACATAATATTTAAATAAAAAAATAAATCTAAAATTTAAGAAAAAAATAATGAAATAAATAATAAAATTTTTTTTATTTTTAAAAGTTTTAGTTAAAGGAGAGAGAGGGATTCGAACCCTCGGTACAAAAAAATGTACAACGGATTAGCAATCCATCGCTTTAAACCACTCGGCCATCTCTCCAGCTAAAAAATAATAACACGCTGTAGAAGTAGAAGTCTAGATAATAATAATATTAAATTATGTGTACTATTTTATTTCTGCATATATTTATAAAAAATAGAAAATTTTATTTTCGTAAATAAATATATTCAAAAATTTATTAAAATAGTTTTTTTTTCAATTTAAGCAGATCTTTTATTTTATTTATTTGAGCCTAGCCAGATACTGGTACTGGCCAGGCTATTTTTTTACAAAAAAAATAGAACTTAATCAAATTATTGATATAAATTTTTAGCTAATCTTAATGCTAAAATACCTGTTATAAAAGCACTAACAAGAGCTACAATAATTTGACTGTCTGAAATTGATGTCATTTTTTTCTCCTAAAAATCTAGAATATAAATTACAAATTAATTCAAAAAACGTTTTTAATTAACTAATAAACTTTTTAATTAATAAACTTCATAATTTACTAAATAATATAAAATTTTTGAATGAATAAGTTTTTTATTATTGTACTGATCTTAATTCTATATCGCTATAGATATTTTTTTATTTTTTTTTAATCTATTTAAATTTTTTTTAATTTCATTTTATAAAACTACATTGAAAACAGAGAGGTTAACTCACAATGAATTTAGAAGTTATTGCACAACTTACTGCTTTGGCTTTAATAGTTGGCTCAGGTCCTTTAGTAATTGCTTTATTAGCGGCGCGTAAAGGCAATTTATAATTTCAAACTCCATCTCCGGGAATAAAATAACTTTTGTTAAGTATTAAATCTCCGGAGATGGAGTTTAAGTTAAAAAATATTAAAAAAAAATGTTTGAACAAAAAAAAATTATGCTATAATACATTTATAGCGGGTATAGTTTAGTGGTAAAAGTGTGATTCGTTCTATAATTAACTTAAATATAGTTAAAGGGTCTTTAAATTTTTTGTAAATTTTGGACTAATAACTTTATTTCTAAAAAGATTTTAAATCTTTCTTAAGACAGAAAAGCAGAATTCCTATAATAATAAAAATAACACGGAATTTTTTTTTATTAAAAATTTTTGCAATTAAAAATCTATGGAAAAAAAACAAAAATATTTTTTTCGTAACTAAATCTTAATTTATTTGAATAAAAAATCAAATAAATTAAAGCAAGTAAACTTTAAAATAATAAATTTAGTTTGCTAAATTTATTAATATTTTATTAAAGTTCGGTAAAAAATATTTTCCTAATGATTTACTTTAATAGAAATAAAGAACGAAATAATTATAAATTTTTTTTATATAAAAATTTATAAAAGGATCATCTATAAAGTTTTTTAATAAAAATAAACTAACGTAGATGCTATGAATTTATTATAATACGTATTAATAAAATAATAGAAAAAACTTTCTAATTCATAAAGAAGCCGTATGATATTAAAATTTCATGTTCGGTTTTGAAATAGCGGCAATATTAAAGTGTCGACTATAACCCTTAGCCTTCCAAGCTAATGATGCGGGTTCGATTCCCGCTACCCGCCTTTTAAAATTTAAAAAATAAATAATTAAATAATTCTTAATTAAAAAAATTATTTAATTATTTATTTTTTTTTTATATAATTATAATAAATAAGTAAATTATCTTAAGTATAATAATTTACTAGCGTCCATCGTCTAATGGATAGGACAGAGGTCTTCTAAACCTCCAGTATAGGTTCGAATCCTATTGGACGTAACAGTAAAAAAATTTATAAATAAAAGTTAATGAAAAGGATACTTTTCGTTTTTTTGTTTTATATTATAATATTTTTTTTAGTAAAAAGAAAAAAGCCGAAAAAATTTTTCAGCTTTTTTCTTTTTATTTTCAATGCTTAAATTTTTATTTTTCTTCCTGAAGTAAAAAAAGTTCTGTATGTTCTTTAATAGCTTCTTTTAAAATATTTTCAGCTTGTTCTGTAAAAATTTTGGTAGAACGTACAATTTCTGCAAATTGAGGTTTGTTCGTAATTAAATATTCGCGTAATTGAACAAGAAATTTTTTTACTTGATCGACTTCTAATATATCTAAATATCCATTTACTCCAGTATAAATAGTAGCTACTTGCTCTTCAACAGCTAAAGGAGAGGACTGAGATTGTTTAAGTAATTCGCGTAGTCTTTGACCTCTTGCTAATTGGTTTTGAGTAGCTTTATCAAGATCAGATGCAAATTGTGCGAATGCTTCTAGCTCTGCAAATTGAGCTAACTCTAGTTTTAACTTTCCAGCTACTTGTTTCATAGCTTTAATTTGAGCAGCAGATCCTACTCTAGATACAGAAATACCTACATTAATTGCAGGACGAATTCCTGCGTTAAATAAATCTGCTGATAAAAAGATTTGTCCGTCAGTAATAGAAATAACGTTTGTAGGAATGTAAGCTGAAACATCTCCTGCTTGAGTTTCTACTATAGGTAAAGCAGTCATACTTCCTTCACCTAATTGTGAACTTAATTTAGCAGCTCTTTCTAAAAGACGAGAATGTAAATAAAAAACATCGCCTGGATATGCTTCGCGACCAGGTGGTCTTCTTAATAAAAGAGACATTTGTCGATAAGCTTGTGCTTGTTTTGAAAGATCATCATAAATAATTAGAGTATGTTGTTTACGATACATAAAATATTCTGCTAAAGCAGCTCCTGTATAAGGAGCAAGATATTGCAAAGTAGCAGGAGAATTAGCTGTTTCAGCTACTACAATTGTATATTCTAAAGCACCTCGCTCTTCAAAAGTATTAACTACTTGCGCTACTGAAGATGCTTTTTGTCCAATAGCTACATAAACACATATTACATTTTGACCTTTTTGATTTAAAATGGTATCTGTAGCTACTGCTGTTTTACCTGTTTGTCGATCTCCAATAATTAATTCCCGTTGTCCACGTCCAATAGGAATCATAGAATCAATAGCAATAAGACCTGTTTGCATAGGTTCATAAACAGAACGTCTTGAAATAATACCTGGAGCTGAAGATTCAATTAATCTAAATTCTGAAGCAGATATTTGACCTTTACCATCAATGGGTTGAGCTAAAGCATTTACAACTCGGCCTAAATAAGCATCACTTACAGGTATTTGAGCAATTTTTCCTGTTGCTTTTACAGAACTGCCTTCTTGAATAGTTAAACCGTCACCCATTAATACAACGCCAACGTTGTCTGATTCTAAATTTAAAGCAATTCCTATACTACGATCTTCAAATTCAACTAATTCGCCTGCCATTACTTTATCAAGACCATAAATACGTGCAATACCATCTCCTACTTGAAGTACAGTACCAACATTTACTACTTTTATTTCTTGACTATAATCTTCTATTTGTTTACGGATAATGCTGCTAATTTCATCAGGTCGAATATTTACCATTAGCGTTCGTTAATAATTTTTAAAAAAATAAAACTAATGAAAGCTAATTAATTGTGCTTTCCATGGCTCTCAGTAAACCAATATGATAATCAATTACGCGTGAATGTAGTTCATTATTTAAACGCTTATTTAATGCCTCTAACGCTCTTTCTAATGCAAGACGTGAAACTTGTTGTCTAACTTGTTCAATTGCTCTTTGTTCTTCAAAACGAATAGTAGCATTTTTTGAATCTTCTAATCGTTTTGAATCTTCATCAGCAGCATTTATTAACTCTTTTTTTTCTTTTTCTATTTGAGAAAGGCCATTTACACGAATTTCGTTTGCTTTTATTTTTGCTCGTTCTAAACGAGTTCGAGCTTGATTAAGTTTATCAGTTGCTTCATTATATCGTTCTTCTGCGTCATTGATTGTACTTAAAATAGTTTGTTTACGATTACTTAATAAATTATTTAATGAAAGTAGATTTTTTATCGAAGATTTTTACTAGTTATAAATCTCTTCCCAAACCGAACATGAATTTTTCAATTCATTCGGCTTTCGCGCTTAATTTTTTTAACTAAGCCTGCCCTTATTAAATTTTTAATTTTTTTATAAAAGAAGTTGAAAATTTTTTTATTTTTTTGTTAAAAAAAAATTTAAGGGCTCTTCTGACAAAAGTTATTTTTTTGTTAACTGTCAGTAAGGTTATTTTTTTGAATAACTTAATATTAGAATTTTTTTAGGTTGTCAATTCAGTATAAAAAACCGAAATGGGTTATTTTTTAGAGACAATAATAATTTATTTAATAAATAAATTTAAGAATTAGTTTAATATGAGTGTTATACATTAAAACAATCTCTAATGTGTTTTTATATTTTTTATATATAATTTTAGGGGGAAAGAAAAACCCCAAAGATACTTAGACTTCAAGCATTTTAGCTTTAACCATTTTCTTAATATTTCCGAATAAAATAATAGTAAAAAAAAATTACTAATTTTACGAAATGCTATAGTTGTTCTAAATTTTGTTTAGAAGTAATTCGTCGGAATTATACACTTTTTTTTTGAAGTGTAACTGGATTATTCCAGCAGTTTTATTCAAATAATTAACCCGCACACACTCCCTTTCCAAAGTAAACTAATAAGCCAAGCACTACACTTAAATTAATTAAATTTGTCTCTAAAAGATTTGTATTTAAACCAAAATTCCCAGCAATAGGCCAATAACCTAAAAAAACAATTAAATTAATAATATTTTGCATACTTTTTCTCCCGTTAATAGGTTATCTAAGTTTTCTAGAGTTTTTTACTCAAAATAACTTGAATTTTTAGTTATAGACAAAGACTTATTTATTTAGTTTTATATCTAATTAGCAATATAATTGAAAAACAGTTTATTTATTTTATACAAAAAAAATTTGAGTTTTTTTTTAATATTAAATAAATAAATATTTTTTTAATTTAAATATTAAATAGTTTTTTAAGAAATAAATAAAATGGTTAACCATTTTATTTATTTCTTAAAAAACTATTTAATATTTAAATTAAAAAAATATTTACAATACAACTTAATTTTTAAACAAAAGGATTTGCAAATAAAAGCGCTAAAGCTACAACTAAACCATAAATAGTTAAAGCTTCCATAAAAGCTAAACTTAACAGTAATGTGCCTCGAATTTTACCTTCTGCCTCTGGTTGTCTAGCAATACCTTCTACTGCTTGACCAGCAGCAGTACCTTGACCAATACCAGGTCCAATAGAAGCTAAACCTACAGCTAATCCAGCAGCAATAACAGACGCAGCAGAAATTAAGGGGTTCATTATAATATCCTCTAACCAAAATTAAGAAAAGGTTTATAAAAAAAACCTAGTCTCTATTGCTTACTTATACTTTTAATAAAAGAAAATTAAGTTAAGCAGTTACTAACTCAAAACGTCTCTTAATAAAGTGATAGTATCACTAAAAAAAATAAATTTTTTTTTCAAATTAATTAAACTTCTTTTTTTAAAAAAATTATGTTTTAAAATTATTTAGAATATTTTTAAATTTATAATAATTATTTTTACTTTATAGAATTTAATGATGACCTTCTAATGATTCGCCTATATAAGCTGCGGCTAAGGTTGCAAATATTAAAGCTTGAATAGCACTCGTAAACAATCCTAAGAACATCATAGGTATAGGAATAACCAAAGGTACTAAAGAAATAAGAACAGCAACTACTAATTCGTCAGCTAAAATATTCCCAAAAAGTCGAAAACTTAGTGATAAAGGTTTTGTAAAATCTTCTAAAATATTAATTGGTAAAAGTACTGGAGTTGGCTGAATGTATTTACCAAAATAGTTTAAACCTTTTTTATGAAGACCTGCATAAAAATAAGCTACTGAAGTTAATAGAGCTAACGCAACAGTTGTATTAATATCATTTGTAGGTGCAGCTAATTCTCCATGAGGTAATTCAAATACTCTCCAAGGAAGAAGGGCACCTGACCAATTTGAAACAAAAATAAATAAAAACATAGTTCCTATAAAAGGAACCCAAGGTCTATATTCTTCTTCTCCTATTTGAGTTCTGGTTAAATCACGAATAAATTCTAAAACATATTCGACAAAATTTTGACCACTTGTTGGAATAGTTTGTAAATCTCGCGTTGCAAAAATAGCTAAACTTAATAAAATAGCAATAACAATCCAGGAAGTTATAAGTACTTGTGCGTGAACTTGAAAACTGCCTATTTGCCAATAGAAGTGTTGACCTACTTCCACACCAGATATTTCATACAAATTATTAAGTGTGCTAATGGAAAATTGTGCAGTATGCATATTACCCCTTCTAAAATAAACTATGAAAAATAGAAATAAATTTTATAAATAATTTCATCATTTAAATGTCTTATTGTTCTAACCTCTTTTTATTATGCCACAGCATATTTATCACAATAAAATATTTATTTTTATTGTAATATATTTTTGAGTTTTAAAATAGTAACAAGTCATAAAAATAAAAAAATTTATTTTTACTAAAATAATTATTCACCTTTTATAGAATTATAGCGACCTGTACTGATAGCTAATGTTAATTTATTTAAAATCCATCGAATTGACGCTCGGGCATCATCATTTGCTGGAATTGGTATATCTGTAAGATCTGGATCACAATCTGTATCAACCAAACAAATTGTTGGAATACCTAGTGTTATACATTCTTGAATAGCGGTAATTTCTTTTTGTTGGTCTATTATTATTACAATATCTGGTAAACTCGTCATATATTTAATTCCATTTAAATATTTTTGAAGTTGTGTTAATTGTCTTTTTAAAGTTGCTGCTTCTTTTTTAGGAAGTTGATTAAATACTCCTGTTTTTTCTTTATTTTCTAAATCTTTAAATCTTTGTAGCCGCTTTTCTATAGTTGACCAATTAGTTAACATACCGCCGAGCCATTTTTGATTTACATAATGACATCGAGCTTTTATCGAAGCGGATGCGACTAAATCAGCTGCTTGATATTTTGTACCTACAATTAAAAATTCTTTACCTTTACTTGAGGCATTAAAAACTAAATCACAAGCTTCTGATAAAAAACGAGCTGTTTGAGTAAGATTTAAAATATGAATACCTTTTCGTTCTGTAAAAATATAAGACGCCATTTTAGGGTTCCATTTTCGAGCTTGATGACCAAAATGTACTCCTGCTTCCATCATCTCTTCCAAATTAATATTCCAAGATTTTTGTTTCATTTTGTTTTTTAGTAAATAAAGTCTAAGTTATTTTTTTATTTAGACTGCACAAATACATTTTTTAAATTTTTTTGTAAATTTAAGCTAATTTAATATATTTTTTAAAAAAATTTAGAAAAATGAATTAAATTCATTTATTGCTATTTATTTCAAAATTTTGTTGCTTTAAATTTGTATGAATATCATTTGAAGTAAAAGAAATAAAAAAATTTTCATCTAAAAAAAAACTTTTTATTTTGTTATAAAAAAATTTAATTTTCTTTTTTTTTTTTAATAAAATATTTTTTTGTTTTTCCAAAGTTATTTGCCAAATGATTTCTTGACATCCAGTACCTGCAGGAATTATTCCACCAAGAATAACATTTTCTTTTAAACCTTTTAACCAATCAATACGACCCCGTAAAGCTGCTTTTGCTAATACACGAGTAGTTTCTTGAAAACTAGCTTCTGATATAAAACTTTGAGTATTAAGAGAAGCTTTTGTTATTCCTAATAATACAGGTTTATAAGGAATAACTTCTTCCAAAGCCCGATTCATTCTTTTTATTCTTGCAAATTCAATTAATTCTCCAGGTAAAAAACCATTAGTCATTCCATCTTCTAAAGTAATAACTTTAGACGTCATTTGACGTACAATAATTTCTATATGTTTATCTGATATTTGTACTCCTTGTGATCTATAAACTTTTTGAATTTGATCAACTAAATTTAGTTGACTTTGTTCCATGCTAATTCGAGTACTTAAAAAATATCCCCACAGACTTCCAAAAAAATTTGTCATGTCTTTATTCCAATCTTCAAAACCTTTTTCTAAATTAAGAAAAACTGAATTTATTGGACGAGCTTCTAATAACTGTTCAACTTTAGGAAGCCCTTGAATAATATCTCCAGATTTTAATCTTTCATATATTAAAGTTATTAATTTATCTCCTTCTTTGACAATTTCACCATAATGATTATGAAGCGTAGCTTCAGCAGTTGCTAAATATGGCTTAGCTAGTCTAAGTACTGAAGAAAAATCTTCATAAATCACTATAATTTGACCAGATTCGTAAAAGTGCTGATATTTAGATATAGAAAAACCATCACAAAGAAAATGTCCAAGATTAAATAATTGAGTATTTTTTTTTTGTAAAAAAAATAAAGAAAAAGACCAATTTAATATATTAAGAATATTATTTTTAGTTAAAATAAAGTTATGAATTTTTTTATTTTCATCCAAAAAGTACCATTTAGTTATTTTAATTTTTTTCTCAAAATTATCAATAATTGCAAAATGAATTGGAATTAATTTATTATTAATTTTTTTACAAGAAAAAGGTTGAAAAAATTTTGTAATATTTTGGGAATGGCCTAAAAAACCTAAAAATTCTATAAAATTTTGTTTCATAAAAATTTTTTTTTTTTTTCTATTAAAATCTTTAATTATTTTTTTGGATTCATAAGTCAAAAATTTTTCTGGCTCATTTTCTATTTTTGTATCTTTTGTGGTTGTTTCGACTAAAATAGTTTGAAATAAATTTGATGGGGATAAAACAAGAAAAGAACCTTCTTCTTGCTTTTTTTTTGAAGAAATACGAATAATGCCCCAAGTTTTATTGAACAATAAAGTTTTTTTATTAAATTTTTGATTAAAAATAGATTTTTTTTTATTAAAAAAATAGTTAATAATAATATTATTTTTTTTTCTTTTGTTAGTATTAATATTAGAGTGGTTTATTAAACTTATTTGAAAAAAGAATTTGATAATTTTATTAATACGTATTTTTACAAAAGAAATATAAGCTTCTTTTGTAAAAATTTTCGTTTCCCAATTTAATATTAAACAACTTTGAATTAATTGAATTTCTGTATTATCAAGTATTTGAATTTCTTCACTATCTTGATAAAAAATATATTTAATAGTTTGAATTTTCACCAATTGTTGTTCTTTTAAAAAATTAAAAAAAAAAGGTATTGGTAAATTTAAAGTATTTTCATTAGATGTTATTTTATATTCTACTGCTGGTCTAAGAAGAAAAAAAGAATTATTTTTTGAAAGTACAATCCATTCAAGATAAATCCAATTTTTAGCTCGAAATTGTTCAAAAAATTTTTCTCCAGGGGCTATTAAAAACCCGTTTTGTTTAAAATTTTGTTGTTTTTGTTTAGGATAATATATACTTCCAGGTAATATTTTTATTTCAAAAGTATTAAATTTTTTTCTTATTTTAGCAAAGCCTGTTACTTTACTAATTATAGTGGAAGTTATTTTTGTGCCCGCTTTAATAAAACTATTATTTTTTATTAAAATAGAAGAAAAAAAAGATTGATCTAAATTATATACTTCTTCAGGAAGAAAGAAAAAATTACCTTCTTTTATTATTTTATATTTTGTTTTAGTTTTTTTAATTTTTGAATCTTCAAAAATATCTTTTTTTTTATTAATTAAATCAACTTTTATAGTACCATATTTTATAATTCCTGAATTTTTTATTTTATATTTAGGATCATTAAAAATAGCAAAAATATCATTTTTTTTTAAATTACCATTTTTTGGAATTTTAAGAATAAATTGAAAAAAAGATTTTTTTTTATATTTATTTTTTGTTTTATTAAAAAAAAAACGAGTTTTATTATTTTTAACTATTTTTGAAAATTTATAAGTATATACAATAATACTAGAATAAATAAAATTCCAAAATAAATTTAAATTTTTTTGTGAATTTTTATAATAATTTAAAGTTTTGTTCGCAATTGGAAGTTTATTATCTAATTTATCTTGATTACGATAAAATAAAAAAAAAGATTCATGACATTTTTCAAAGTGCCCTGCTAATATCCATATATGACCCGTCATACATAAAAGATGAACATTACTATGTATATATTCCGATGCATGCTGAACTTTTGTACTCCAATGCATTTCTCCAGATAAATTCGAATAAATATATTTTTGAACTTTTTCTTTAAAAGGAGATATTTTAGCACGAACTTCGGCAATAACTTGTTTTGATTCTATATATTGATTATTTTGAACTAAAAGTATACTTTGTGGCGGAATAATTAAATTATATAATTTTTTTTTACTTTTAATAATAACAGATAAATTATTATTACATATCCACGCAGGATGACCATGTCGAGTACGTGTAGGATAAACTGAATTTGTATCAAATTTAATAACTCCATTAAACGGTGTTCGTACATGTTCTGCAATATCACCTGTAAAAACACCACCAGTATGAAATGTTCTTAATGTTAACTGGGTACCTGGTTCTCCAATAGATTGTCCTGCAATAATACCTACAGCTTCACCCAATTCTATTAAATTACCGTGAGTAAGACTCCACCCATAACATAATTGACAAATCCATGACATACTTTTACAAGTTAAAGGAGAACGTATAAAAATTGGTTTTTTTTTTGTAGTTACTAAAGAAAAAGCAAGATTTGCTGTGATATCTTGATTACGAATAGCGATACATCTTGCATTTACATATATATTTTCTGCTAATATACGTCCAATTAATTTCTGTTGATTATTATTTTTTTTAGAAACATTATTACGCGAAGACGTTGCGAAAATACCTTGAAGAGCACCACAATCTACTTTCCGTATCACAATATGCTGAACTACTTCAACTAGTCTACGTGTAAGATATCCAGCATCCGATGTTCGTACTGCCGTATCAACAACTCCTTTACGAGCGCCATAGCAAGAAATAATATATTCTGTTAAAGATAACCCTTCCCGAAAATTACTTTGAATAGGCAAATCAATAATTTGACCTTGAGGGTCTGACATTAAACCTCGCATACCTACTAACTGATGAACTTGAGACGTACTTCCTCGAGCTCCTGAAAAAGACATCATATGTACTGGATTTAACGGATCTGTCATCCGAAAATTAGGATTCATTTCTTGCTTTAAATATTCACTTGTTGCATACCAGGTTTCAATTAATTGGCGTAATTTTTCTACTGCATGAACGTTTCCATAACGATAATTTTTTTCAGAATTATAACCTTGCTGTTCCGCATCTTGGATCAGCCAACTTTTTGAAGGTGCTGTTAAAAGATCGTCAATTCCTAATGAAATTGAAGCTTGAGTAGCTTGTTTAAAGCCTAAATTTTTAAGTTGATCTAAAATATGTGTTGTATATGTAATACCAAAGTGAGCAATTAATCTGCTAATAAGCTGTTTTATTGCATTTTTATCCATCACTTTATTATAGAAGAGCATTTTGGCTGGTTCTGCCATAATAAAAAACCTCTTTATTGTCATAAACAGGATATACCAATAAATTCAAGCCATTTTTTTACTTGACTTTTTTATTTCTATTTGTAGAAAAAATGAATATTATATAATTATAGCGGGTAAAGAATTATTTCGAAATTTTGAAGCTTTTAAAGTACCTTGAATGGCTTCTTCTATTTGTTGATTAAATATAATACGGCCAACAGTTGTACAAATATAAACATTAATAATTTGTTCTTTTTTATTTTTTCTAATTTGATAATGTTCATAAATTTTAGAAAAAACACCTAAAGAGTTATATTGAATTTCAATAGGTTTTTCACGATTTATGGATGTAATTATTCTTAATTGGTTTTCCCATCGAAGCCATAAAGGACTATGAAGTTTTATTTTTTCTTGTTTTTGAGCTTTTATAACATCATCATAACTAGAAAAATAAGGTGTTTTATTTAAAACAACTTTATTATTATTATATTTATAAGGATGTTTTTTGTTACCATAAATACCTTGATAATTTTCAATTGTTAAGATATATAGTCCAAGAAGCATATCTTGACTTGGTACAGAAACAGGATCTCCTGTGGCAGGGGATAAAAGGTTTGTATGAGAAAACATAAGTAATCGTGCTTCAGCTTGAGCTTCTAAAGATAACGGTATATGAACAGCCATTTGATCTCCATCAAAATCTGCATTAAATCCTCCACAAACTAATGGGTGTAAACGAATAGCGCGACCTTTTATTAGAATAGGTTGAAATGCCTGTATACCTAATTTATGTAAAGTAGGTGCTCGATTTAATAATATAGGGTGACCTTGCATAATTTCTTGAAGTACTTTCCATACAATAGATTTTTTATTTTGAATCATACTTTTAGCTGCTCTGAGATTAGGAGCAAGAGATTGTCCAATTAAACTTCGAATAACAAAAGCTTGAAACAATTCTATTGCCATTTCTCTTGGTAATCCGCATTGATGTAATGGAAGAGAAGGACCAACGATAATAACCGATCTTCCTGAATAGTCAACCCGTTTTCCAAGTAAATTTTCACGAAAACGTCCTTCTTTTCCTTCAATAACATCTGAAAAAGATTTATAAGGTCTATTGTGACTATCTTTCATAGGTTGCCCACGAATTCCATTATCAATAAGTGCATCTACAGCTTCTTGTACTAATCTAGTTTGACAAACAACCAAACCTCCTGGTGTCGAGCCACTTCTAGTCGAAAAATCAATAAGAGTATTATTTCGATAAATAACTCTTCGATATAGCTCATTTAAATCAGAAGTAATTAATTCCCCTTCACCTAATTCAATCATAGGCCGTAATTCAGGCGGAAGAACTGGTAAAAAAGATAAAACCATCCATTCTGGTTTTATATCTGTTTGAAGAAATTGCTTTGCTAATTTTATACGTCTTACTAAAAGATCTTTTCTTCTTTGAATTTTTCGATCTTCCCATTCATTTCCTGTAGATTTTTGTTCTACTAAGTTTTTCCATTCTATAGAAGCGTAATCCATCACTACTTGAAGATTTATATTACTTAATTGTTTTTTAATAGCGTCACCTCCAGTAGCGATTTCTCTAATTTGAAAGGCTTCAAAACCACGTGAAGAAAAAAACCGAGGAAAAATATCTCTCCAAGATTGATCTTCATATTTAAATAAACCTCGTAATTTTAATAAAGTAGGTTTTTTTGAAATAGGTCTAGCAAGAAAAAGATTGGGATAGGCTAATTCCCCCCCAAAGAATCGGACATGAAATTTTTTTTTCATCCGGCTCAAATAGCATTAAATTTTAATTATAATTATACTAAAAATAAAAATTTGACCTATATTTGTTATATATGCTTCTTTCAAAAAAATTTATGTTCTATTTTTAGAAAAATTTTATAAAATAATGATTTATTACTATTTATTACTCATGTTATATTAAATTTTTTAATAAATTTTTTATTTTTGAGTAATCTTCTTTTTTTTAAATGATATATTTTTTTACAAAAATACTTTTAATATTTTTAAAATTAATAAAAAATTCTCTTGTTTATATATATATTTATTTTCATAATCCTTTAGGTTTTTGTTCTATTTCGATGGATATAATATTATTTAGCGTTTATATGCGATGAATAAGCTGCAATGTCCATAATAAATTAATTAATATAGTAATTATTTTTTTTTACTAAATTTTTGTTTACGAAATCTCTAAATAACAAAGAAAGAATATATCTATATAAAATATACAAATTAAGAAATATTAATACATTTTTATACATATAAATTTAAACCCTAGATTAATTACTTTAAATTTTATTTTTTGAGTTCTACATTACTTTTTTTAAGAAATATATCAAAATTAGTGATACCCTTATAAATGATAAATAATAGGATAACAGTTAAATTAAATCTGTATAATTAAGCTTTATAAACAAGTCACACATCGCAATATACTAGACTTTCTAATTCTTTAAGAGGTTTAGCTAAAAGATTCGCAATATAGCTAGGTAAGCGCTTTAAATACCATACATGCGTTACAGGACAAGCTAATTTAATATATCCCATTCGATATCTTCGAACACGTGATTCAATAAATTCAACGCCACACTGTTCACAAAATTTTGAATATTTCTCAATTGTTTGATATTTTCCACAAGCGCAAAGTCCACTTTTAATAGGCCCAAAAATACGTTCACAAAATAATCCATCTTTTTCAGGTTTATGTGTTTTATAATGTAAAGTATATGGTTTTGTTACTTGACCCACAAGTTCTCCATTAGGTAAAATTCTTTCAGCCCAACTGCGTATTTGTTCTGGAGAAGCTAATCGAATTCGAAGATGCTGATATTTTTCTCGATGAATCATAAAGTTTAAATTGATTTTTTTATATTAAACGTCTTTAAAATTTATATTTAAGTTTTTTTCAAATATAACGGAATAGTCTAATTCTAAAGATAAAGATCGTAATTCTCGAACAAGTAATCGAAAAGATTCTGGAGCAGTTGTAGGTTTAGGTATTGGTTCTCCTGTTATAATGGCACCAAGTACTTCATAGCGAGCATGTATATGATCAGATTTAATAGTAAGCATTTCTTGTAAAATATAAGCAACACCAAAGCCTTCTAAAGCCCAAACTTCCATTTCTCCTACTCTTTGGCCTCCACGTCTGGATCTTCCTCTAAGTGGTTGTTGAGTAACAAGTGCATAAGGTCCACTCGAGCGCGCGTGAATTTTATCGTCAACTTGATGAATTAACTTTAACATATAAGCTTTTCCTACTGTAACAGATTGTTCAAACATTTCTCCAGTTCTTCCATCTATTAAGCAACTTTTTCCAGGGTTTTCAGTTTCAAATAACCAAGGGTTTTCTGTTTTTTTACTTGCTTTATAAAGTTCTGAAAATACTAATTTTCTGGAAGCTTCTCGTTCATATCTTTCGTCAAAAGGGGTTATTCGATAATGTTTTTTTAAGAAATGCCCGGCTAAACCAAGTAAACATTCAAAAATTTGTCCTACATTCATTCGCGAAGGTACTCCTAAAGGGCTCAATACCATATCAACTGGTGTGCCATTTTGCAAATATGGCATATCCTGTCTAGGTAAAATTTTTGAAATAATGCCTTTATTACCATGTCTTCCAGCGACTTTATCTCCTACCTGTATTTTTCGTTTTTGTGATATGTAAACATGTATTGTTTTTTCATAATTACTAGAATTTTCTTTTTTAGAAATCCATCGCACATCAATAACTCGTCCTTTTCCACCCAACGGCACTTTAAGACAAGTTTCTTTTGCAGTCGCTACTTGAATACCAAATATAGCTTGTAATAGTTTTCCTTCTGGAGCACGGAATGATTCTTCTGTTTCTTGAGGTGTTAATTTTCCTACTAAAACATCTCCTGCCTCTACCCATGATCCCGGTAATACAAGTCCATTTTTATCTAAATGACGCAGTATGCTTTTTTCTAAATGAGGTATTTCTTTAGTAATTTTTTCAGGGCCTTGACTTGTGGTACGAGATTTAATTTCATATCTTTCAATATGAATTGAGGTGTAAATATCTTCAAATATTAAACGTTCACTAATAAGTATTGCGTCTTCAAAATTATAACCCTCCCATGGCATGTATGCTACTAAAATATTTTTTCCTAACGATAATTCTCCTTTTATAGTTGCGGCACCATCTGCTAAAATTTGTCCTTTTTTTACAAAGTTATATGGAGTAACTTGTATTTTTTGATGTATACAAGTACTATTATTTGAACGCTGATATGTTGTTAAAAATTTATTTGTATTTTTTTTATTAGTGTCAATCAAATTTATTTGTTTACTATCAGTATATAAAATTTTTCCATTTTGTTTTGCAATAACTAAACTTCCAGAATCTAAAGCTGCTTGACTTTCTAAGCCTGTTCCTACAATACATTTTTCAGGTTTTATAAGTGGAACCGCTTGACGCTGCATATTAGATCCCATTAACGCACGATTTGCATCATTATGCTCTAAAAATGGAATTAAAGAAGCTCCAACAGAAAAATACTGCAAAGGGTAAATACTTCGAAGATGGATTTGTTCCCAAGCAATAACTAAAAATTCTTGTCTATATCTAGCTGGCGTTATTTGTGTTTTTTGTGTATTTTGATCCAAAGCCAAGCAATTTCCAGTAGCTATTCGATAATATTCATCTTCTCCGGCAGATAAATAAATAACTTTTTCTTTTTTAGAAATTTTAGATATTTTATAAAAAGGACTTTCCAAAGATCCCCAATTATTTACTTTCGCATGAATAGCTAATGATGCAATAAGTCCAGCATTCATCCCTTCAGACGTTTCAATAGGACAAATACGGCCATAATGACTAAAATGAATATCTCGTACTTGAAAACTCGCTGTTCGTCGTGTTAATCCTCCGGGACCTAAAGAGCTTAGTCTTCGTTTATGAACGATTTCTGTTAACGGATTAGTCTGATCTAAAAATTGGGATAAAGGATGTGAACCAAAAAATTCTTTGAAAGTAGCTATTAATGGAGTTGGAGTAATTAAAGTTTTAGGATTAGGTAAACTTTTTCGTTTAGTTGCTCCCCGTATAATTTGTCGTACAGAATTTTCCAAACGTACTAATGCTAACTTTAATTGATCTTGTAATAAATCTGCTACAGAACGAATACGACGATTTTTTAAATGATCTATATCATCAAGTGTACCAATACCAAATTTTATTTTTATCAAATAATCTATAGCAGCTAAAATATCTTGTGGCAATAAAAAATATTCATTTTCAGGTACACTAAGATTAAGTTTTTTATTTAAATTTAATCTACCAATTTTTCCTAATTCACATCTTTGTTGAAAAAATTTTTTTTGTAATTCTTTACGTATAGATTCAGAAAATACAAGATCTCCACCTACACAATATAATTGTTTATAAAGTTCTACTATAGCATCTTCGTTAGATTGAGGTTGTTCTTTTTTTTTTTTTCTTTTTAAGGCGTCCAAAAAAATTTTTGGAGAACAAATACTATTTAAAATTTGTTTTATAGTTAAACCCATAGCTAGTAATAAAACCAAAATTGAAACTTTTCGTTTTTTACTTATGCGAGCCCAAATTCTAGTTTTGCTATCAATTTCTAATTTCAACCTTCCTCCCCAATCAGAAATAATTGTACTTGTATATATAGAAATTCCGTTGTGATCGAGTTCTGAATTATAATAAATACCGGGACTTCTTAAAATTTGATTAATTATAACTCTTGCAACACCATTAACTACAAAGGTGCCTTGCGAATTCATTAAAGGAATACTTCCAAGAAATACAGTTTGTTTTTGTGTTTTTCCTTTTTTTTTTTGAGACAATTGAGCGGGTATATACAAATCTGAGGAATATGTACTTAATTGATATACAGCATCTCTTTCTTTTATTATAGGTTCTGCTAATTTATAATCTTTATCCAATAATTGGAATTCAAATTCTTGATCTGCATCTTTAATTTTGGGAAAATAACTAAGTTCTTCTATTAAACCTTTGTAAATAAAACGATAAAATCCTTCAAATTGTATTTTTCCAAATTCAGGGAGTACAAAAATTTCCGTAATTTTTTCTTCCTCTAAAATAGTGTTAGAGTTTGTTTTCTACTATCAAATCTAATTAAAAAATTTTTCTATCGAATTGCATAAAAAAAATGTTCTTAAGTTTTTTTTTATTATTATTTTTTACTATGTTATTTACTATATCAAATATTTTTTTTATATTAACTAAAAAAAAAAGATACTTGCTTAAAAAATGATTAAGTTTTATAATTAAGTAAATATTAACAAACTAAAAAATCATAATAATTAAAAGTCATACGATTTTTACCAGATCTTTTATTAAAAAAATAAGGCGATATGGCCAAGCGGTAAGGCAGAGGACTGCAAATCCTTTACCCCCAGTTCGAATCTGGGTGTCGCCTTAACAATATAAACAAAATATAAAAAGATTTGGATTATCTATTATGTCATATTTTAAATAAAAAAACGTATTGCTCTATATTTTAATATAGCCTATTACTTTATTTTTCATTTAAATTTATCATTAATAGATAACCCTAGTATTTAGAATAAATCAAATGAAAAAAAAAAGCAAGTGTTATTACAAATTTATAATAACTAATAAAATAAATTAAAATAAATATAAAAATTTTTATTAAAAAAAATAAAAAAATATAGTTTATTTCTTATTTATTAAATATTATTTGCATTAATTTTAATTGAATATTTATTTAAACATATAAATAATTTATAATGATTATTTTTGTATTTTTTTTTATTTTTTTTAAGGAAAAATTAAAAAGGTTATAAAAATAATGCAAAAAAAAAAGTAGTTTAATTTTTCTCTTTTTAATATTAAAAAGAGAAAAATTAAACTACTTAAGCTATATTAGTTATATTGTATAAGAAATAAAAAAACTATAATCAATTTTTTTCCATTCTTTATAATGTTTTTTTATTAATTTTATTTTTTTATAATTTGTCTTTTTTTTCAAATTTTTTTTTTCTAAAATAAAAAAATTATTTTTTTTTTTAGAAAAAATTTCAAAATTAAATTTATTATTACGTAAATATAAACTTTCTGCTATAAAAAAAATAGCCGTTCCGCTTAAAAGTATTTGTGATAATAAAAGAATTGGATCTAAACGCCAACCTTGAAAAATAAGAATTCCTCCACATAATAATCCAATGGATGAAAAAAAAGAATCATAGTATTGAGATAGGTTAATGTTTTTATTCAAATTCATATCCCCCCTCTAAAAGCCATATATGCTATGTTAATTTTTTATGGCTTAAGCATTAAAACAAAAAATTTTAAATTTTAAATACTCTAAATCCAAGTAAGTATAAAAATACTAAAAAACTTTTTGGATTGTCTTTTACCTATTTAAATTTATTTTTAAAAATAGGTTTATTTTAATTGTACTTATGTTAATTAAAAAAATATAATTTAATATTTTTAGGTTTATTTGTCATTTCGTGGATTAAGTTATTTTTTTTTTTCTAGAGAAATAAAAAATTAATTAAATAAAAAAAACTATTTTTTAGAAAATTTGTAATATAAAATATATAATTTATTTTTTTTTATTTAAATTCCATTTTAATTTTATTATTTAAATATGTTTACGAAATGCTAAAAATAAATTCAATTTTAACCATAAATTTATTTTTAATAAATTAAATTTTTTTTTCAAATTTTATATTTATTATTATTAATAAATAAATTGAAATTTCATAATTTATTTAAGTACATTATAAATCATACCTCTAGATACATTAAGTTCCCTTATTCGAAGGGCATATAAAAGCATACCTATTATAATAAGCCCTATTCCTACTATAGTACTAGGACCTAATTCTATATGAATCATGTTAATAATAAATAAATAAAATTAAAAAAACTAAAAAAATTATATATAATTTTTTTAGTTTTTTTAAATTAAATTTTAATATTGTAAAAACTAAATAGTTAAATAAAAATACAATATTATTTGATAAATCCAAAAATTTTAATAATTAAAAAAAAATTTACTAACTGCTCGGATTAGCAGTTTGTACGTAAAGGATTAGTAAAAAAGCTGTAGGGATTAAAATGAACAATGCAGTAGCAATAAATGCAAGAATATTTACTTCCATATGTTTATTATATTAGTGTTTAATTTACAATACTAAAAAATATCATCTGATTTTTATTTATAATTTTTTATAGCTGATTTTTTTCAGTACAATTATTAGATCAATAATATTAATCAAAATATTTTAAATAAAATAAATATGATTTTTTTTTGTTCAATAAAATCATTGATATCAAATAAATAGTATAACATAAGATTATTTTTTTATTCTCAAAAAAAACTTGCCTTGAAGAGGACTCGAACCTCCACGCTTAAAGCCTAAGATTTTGAGTCTTATATGTCTACCATTTCATCATCAAGGCTTATAAAATAAGTTTTTTTATTTGACAAATAATATATATCATATAAAAATAAAATAAAAAATAAAATTTTAATTTATTTTTTTAGTTATGTTATATGTAACATAACTAAAAAAATAAATTAAAATTTTTATTACTAACATAAAAATATTTAATAATTAAAAAAATAAATATTAGATATTTGTAAAACTATTTAAATTTAAATTATTTTGAATTATAGAAATAAGAGGATTCATAAATATTCCTAAAAACATAGAAGCAATTACACAAATAAGTATACTAATTTGAATTGAATTTTTGTAAAAAATAGGAAAAGAAAAACCTGTATACGTTTGTATATAAGATGTAACTTCTTTAGTTTCTTCAGTAATTAATAATTTAATTATTTTTAAATAATAATATATAGAAATAATACTTGTAAAAAGTCCTATAAAAACTAAAAAATATAAACCGTCTTTCCATGCACACCAAAATAAATAAAGTTTGCCAAAAAAACCAGATAAAGGAGGAATACCTCCCAAAGATAATAAACATATAGAAAGAGAAAATGTTAATAAAGGATCTTTTAAAATTAATCCATTGTAATCTCGAATATTATCTGTTCCTGTACGTAATCCAAATAAAATAATACAAGCAAACATTCCTAAATTCATAAATATATAAAATAGTAAATAAACTATCATACTTGTATATCCATTAAAGTCTCCAACAATTATTCCAATCATTAAATATCCAATCTGACTTATTGACGAATATGCAAGCATACGTTTCATACTTGTTTGAGTAATAGCTACTATATTACCTAAGATCATACTACAAATAGCTAATATTTTGAAAAGAAAATGCCATTGATTAAAAAGAAAAGGGAAAACAATATTAAAAATACGGACTAATAAAGCTAAGCCTGCTATTTTTGAAGCAACCGAAAGAAAAGCAACAACTGGAGTAGGGGAGTTAGAATCGAAACGAAGATTACTCATTCTTTTCTCTCATTCAAAACTGTGCATGAAATTTTTTTTCACACAGCTCCTAAGTAAAAAGTTAAATTAATATTATTACTTTCCTCGTGTATGTATATAAAACTAATAATGAAATATTAATTTTCTACTAAATTTAACTTTACGAAGAATCCTATTTTAGTTTTGTTTTTTTTTTTAACATTACAATTCTTTTTTATTTAAAAAAAAGAATTGTAATGTTAAAAAAAAAAGTTAGCTAAATTTTTTCGTTTTAAGTAGTCATGAATTTTTTATTTTAGGGTTTTTTTTTTAATAAATAATCTATATTTACTCATAATCTTTGAAGGAAAAAAAAGATTATTAATATTAAATTATTTTGTTTATATTATTTTTTATCAAATTACCCCTAATAATTAAGATTTTTTTATTATTTTAACTTTGTTTTATTTTAAATTTATTCAATTTTTTTTTATTTGATAAAAGTTATATTTTATTTTGAGTAATAATAAATTTTTTTTTATTTTGCATGTCTATAAAATATTTATAAATACTATAAAACAATAAATAATTTTGTTTTTTTATTTATAGAAAACGAATCACACTCCTTCATATACGTCGGGAGTCCATTGATGAAAAGGTACTAAAGAAAGTTTGAATCCAATTCCCACCGTAATAAATACCAGTGCAAGTAAACTTCCTGAATAATTGTACATTCCTGTATTTATAAGTCCATATGCTATTTTTTGAAGTTGTAATTCTCCTCCTGATAGACCATATAACCAAGAAAAACCATAAACTAAAATAGAAGAACTGAGTCCACCTATAAGTAAATATTTCATAACAGCTTCATTAGATCGAATATCTTTTTTAGTATAACCAGATAATAAATATGAACATAAACTTAAACATTCTAAAGAAACAAAAATAGTAATTAAGTCGTTAGCACTACATAAAAACATTGCTCCTATAGTTGCTGTAACTAAAAAAAGAATAAATTCGGTTATTGATAATTTTGTACATTCAATAAAATCCATGGATAAAAAAATGCATAATATTGAACATAAAGCTATCAAAATTTGAAATATTCTATTAAAATTATTATCTTGAAAATTACCCGAAAAACTAATAGTTGGTTCTTTTTCTAATTGAAAGAATAAAATAAAAATACTTAATGACAAACCTAGTAAACAAATATAAAATAGTAAAGATTTATTTTTTATTTCTAAAATTAAATCTAGTATTAAAATAATTATTAAAAAAATAATAAGAATACATTCAGGCAAAATTGTATTTACGTAAAAAAAAGAAAAATCAAATTCTAAGTCCATAAAAATTTTCTCGATATATAAAAAAATTCTAGTATTTTTCTATTTTATAAATAATTTATTAGTCAAAATTATTAATAATTTTGACTAATAAATTATTTATAAAATATTATTGGTTTTTAAAAAAGGTATGTATGTGTATATATTTTTAATACGCTTTCTTATTTTCAAAAAAAAATTACCGAAAATGAGCAAAAGCCCTATTAGCTTCAGCCATTCTATGAGTTTCCTCTTTTTTTCGTATAGCATCTCCATTATCTCTAGCAGCATCTATTAATTCATAACTTAATTTAAAAGCCATATTTCGTCCTGAACGCTTTCTAGATGCGTTTAATAACCAACGAATAGCGAGAGCTTTTCCTTGTGCAGATTTTATTTCAATTGGCACTTGATAAGTAGACCCACCTAAACGTCTTGCTTTTACTGTTACATTAGGAGTTACTCGACGTATAGCTTGACGTAAAACTGATAATGGATTTTTTTTTGTTTTTTGTTTAATATTTTTCATGGATTTATAAAGAATTCGATAAGCTAATGATTTTTTTCCATGTTTAAGAATTCTATTAACCATCATGTTTACTAATCGATTACGATAAATTGGATCAGATTTTCCTGTTTTTTTTTCTATAGTACTACGACGTGACATAATATTAAAAAAGTAATTGAATAATTTATTAAAATATAAAAATCTAAAAAATTTATTTTGGCTTTTTCACTCCATATTGTAGGGTAGATTAATTAAAAATACTAAAAATCTCCCTTCAAGCCGTATGTACAACTTTTATTGAATACGGCTTTCAATATTTAAAATTAAAAAAGATACATATATATTAAATATATGTTTTTTATTTAAATATTTACTCATTTAAATTGAGTATCCGTTTTCTTTTTTTAGAAAATCATGTATTTTATTAATTTTATAAAAAAATCTTTAGGTTTAAAAAAAATAAAAAAAATTGTATTATAATTTTAAGTTTTTTTTAACTTGTTCTAAAAAAGTTAAAATTATTTTATTTTTAGTAAAAATCAGTTAGGGAATACTTGTTTTATTTAATAAATAAACCTTAGATTTTTAAATATATACTTTAGCCTGCTTTGGTTCCTTTAACAATATTTCTATTTTTGGTTAGCTATATTTACATGTTTTAATAATAAACATGGTATTAAAAATTAATACAAATTCAAAATAATAATATACAACGCACTAGAACGCCCTTGTTGACGATCTTTTACTCCTATAGCATCCAGAGTTCCTCTAACAATATGATATCTTACACCAGGTAAATCTTTAACTCTTCCTCCTCTTACTAATACTACTGAATGTTCTTGTAAGTTATGACCAATTCCTGGTATATAAGCTGTAATTTCAAATCCAGAAGTTAATCTTACTCTTGCTACCTTACGTAAGGCAGAGTTTGGTTTTTTTGGTGTTGTAGTGAAAAAGTT